GGGTGGAATGTTAACTGATTGTACAGTTAATAGACCTTTCCCTTTCGTAAGCTTGCGGGAGAGAAGGTATGAATACAAGAGAAATGTAATTGTCCACTCTAGAATAGTTGTAGTTTTCGTAATACCGGGACCTTTCGGAGGAATAAAGAATACTGGGACAGCCCATGGATCGTTTGTTAATTGATAAAGACCGGAGGCCAAATTATTAATTGCCACCGACGGCGTTGATAAATAAAAGCTATTTTTTTTTGTATAATTTGTTTTTATCTACATAATTAGATAATGTATGTTTACTGTAATCAAAATATTTTACTGCATCTCCCCTGCGCGACCTCTTTTCTTAAAAAGGATAAAGGTTCAGCTTCAGATTAAGTAGATATATTTAATAAAAATAGCTATAAAGAAGAAAAGGTTAATAAACAATGAATAAAAAAAATAACAGTATTGATATGTAAAATAATTTTCAAGATAATAAAGAGATTAATTGAGGATGACTAGCCAATGATTATAAAGGAGGTATAAATACCAAATATCCTAGCTAATAATTTCAAGCTTAGCTAAATCTAGGATTATCCTATGGGAAACCAAAAATTTTTAAATAAATAAACAACCTTATGAACTGAAACATCTAAGTAATAAGAGGAAAAAAAATCAACTGAGATTCTGCTAGTAGTGGTGAGCGAAAACAGATAAGCCTGCCGGCATAAAGCTGGCTATAATATATAATTTAATTATGAATAATTAATTTCTTCCCTGGTATCATATAGATGCTTTTGGGATTAATGAAATTTCTGGAAGTGAAATATACCAAAGAGGGTGATAGTCCCGTAATAATTAAATTATAATTTGTTCGTTTATCGTTTACGATGGAATTAAGAACAAATAATTATGTTTCCTTGGTTTTAACCGGGAACATGATTTATAAAAAAAAAGTAAGATGGAAGATAATCTGTCTGAATTAGGGGAACCATCCTCTAAGGCTAAATATGAATCATTGAGCGATAGTGAATAGTACCGTGAGGGAAACGTTGAAAAGCAAGTAGATAACTGGTGAAATAGATCCTGAATCAATAATCTTATAAGCAGTCGGAGTATGAAACAAATAAAATAATATGACGACGTACCTTTTGCATCATGGGTCAGCGAGTTTATAGGTAGTGCAAGTAAAAAATTAAAAATTTATCTCCTGTAAAGGGGATGGAATAATTATAATAATACTTAGTGAAAGCGATCATATATTATTGGCTTGGTTTAGACCGGCCTTTTATAATTTATGAGGAAAGTACTATATATAAGACCCGAAACCAGGTGATCTTACCATGGCCAGGTGTAAGACCGAACCAACTACTGTTGCAATAGTACTGGATGAGCTGTGGTAGGGAGTGAAAGGCTAATCTTACCTGGAGATAGCTGGTATTCTGCGAAACCTATTTAGGTAGGATCTATATTTGAATTATAGCAAGTAGTGCTCTGCTTTTAGCAATCCATTTGTTATTTATGACAAATGGGATTGCATTGAAAAATGCAATTTATATTTAATGGGGGGATTATTATGATTCTATCCACTGAAGGCAATCAAACCAATGGTTATAAATTCAAGATATAGGGTCAGACTATGGGTGCTAAGGCCGATAGTCGAATGGGGAAGAGCCCAGAATAGTAACTAAGGTCCCTAAATAAATACTAAGTGAATATAAGGTAGTGTCGTATAGAAAACATCCATTATGTAGGCTTGGAGGCAGCAATCATTTAGAGAAAGCGTAAATGCTCAATGGTCTTTTTTAATATATGATGCACCAATAATTTAACGGGTCTAAAGTATTTTACCGATGTTCTATCTGCAAAATAATATTAATAGTATACCTCTCTGATTATCAGTGTAGGTGGTTCCTAGTGAACCGTTATAAAAATTTGCTGGGTAGCAGAACATACTATAAATGGAATGAAGGGTAATTTTTAATTACCTTGACATAATAGTAGAGATTATGCTGACATGAGTAACGCAAAAGCATTAAAATATGCTTCACCGAATGCCTAAGGGTTCCATAGAAAAATTAAATTGCTATGGGTTAAACGGTCTCTAAGAATATAAGCGAAAGCTTTGATTGATGAGGAATTTATTATAAATATATTTTATAGAGAGTAAATTAATTAAGGCTCTAAAGAGTCCAAAAGAGTTTAAAGCTCTAGGAATTGATTTATTCTTTTTATTTATACAGGAAAAAATAATATAAAATATACCGTACTCTAAACCGACACTGGTAGGCAGGTAGAATATACTAAGGTGTTGAGAGAACTCTCCTGAAGGAACTAGGCAAAATAACTCTGTAATTTCGAAAGAAAGAGTGGCTATTAAATAATAATATTATTTGATGGCTGGCACATAAATGTGAGGTACGACTGTTTACTAAAAACACAGCACTTTGCCAACATAATAATGGATGTATAAAGTGTGATACCTGCTCAATGCCAAACGTATAAATTTTTTGGTTTCACGATCAAAAATCAAACATTGGTCAATAGCGGCTGTAACTATGACAGTCCTAAGGTAGCGAAATACCTAGTCGGATAATTGCCGACGTGCATGAATGGTTTAACGATACTTCAACTGTCTCCAGGAGAGACTCAGTGAAATTGAACTAACCGTGATGATGCGGTTTACCTACAGCTAGACACGAAGACCCTATGAAGCTTTACTGTAGTTAATTATTGTTAATTTTTTATTAAGATACAGCAATAAGGTAGTTGATTAAACAAAACTGAGAGCCCTTAACTTAATATAAAATTAACTAAGATAATATTCAATCTTTATATTGCCCCTTCCTTGTACCTTTAGGTAAAGGTCTTGAAGGTCTTTGACATTCAGGATCTTATAGGTTGAAATATATAAAGTTTATTGAATATTCTTCCTTGGTTTTACCAAGGACCTGGAAAATTTTATAAAATAATATTTTATAAAGGTTCCCCAAAGGGAAAATGATTAATTGGCAGTTTACCTGGGGCGGGATTCTCATAAATAGTATCTGAGAAGTACAAAGGTTTGTTTAAATTGGATGGAAACCAATGGGTTTATGATAACCTAATTAAGCGTAATGGTATAAACAAGCTTAACTGTAAGACAAAAAAGTCGAACAGACGCGTAAGCGGGTCATAGTGATCCGATAGTTTCATTATGGAATGGCTATCGCACAACTGATAAAAGTTACTCTAGGGATAACAGGCTAGTCACTGACGAGAGTCCATATTGACTCAGTGGTCCGGCACCTCGATGTCGACTCATCTTTTCCTGGGGGTTGTAGTTGCTCCCAAGGGTTCGACTGTTCGTCGAGTAAAAAGGTACGTGAGTTGGGTTTAATACGATGTGAATCAGTATTGATTATATCTACTGTAGGAGTTAGAATAAGAATAGCAGTTTATCTTAGTACGCAAGGACCAGATTAAGTGCACCTATGGTTTACCAGTTGTATAACATTATAAATAAATGAATGCATGGCTGGAAAGCTATGTGCATAAATGATAACTACTGAAAGCATATAAGTAGGAAACAGAGCTATGAATTATTCTTTTCCCTACATCTTTTGGATGTAAAGGAATAAAATTAGCAATAGACTATTGCTTTGATAGGCTACCCAATTATTTTGATTTATCAAAATAGGGAGTTAACTATTTCATTTTCTTTTAGAGGATGTTAAAGTTATCTATGAGGTGTAAGAATAGTAATATTTTAAGCCATCTAGTACTAAATATTTATAATCTTGAAAATTATCCTTATCATTAACGGCCGGAGGCCAAGAAAAAAACTTTTATTTATTTCAATAAAGCATATTTTTGTTGATCCTATAATAAATTGTATGTATACTTGTAACGCTTTAACCCCAATTACTTACTTAGGTTATGGGGAGTGTTATTCAAGTTAGCTTATGAGGGGTGTTATTCTAGTTAGCTTAAACACCTAATTCGAATAATATATTTTTATTATACTTACTATTGATAATTATTTGTCATGAGTATAAGAAAAACGAGAAAATACTAATAAAAATTAAGCCTTTTCTAGTGGCTTCTGAAAAGAAGTTACAAAGGTAGAGGACTAATAAAACTTTTTACAATTACTTAGCAGTTAATGACAAAATCCATTGACCTTTAAAAGTTTTTCGGATAATGCATATTTAAAAATTGTCAAATGATTGCTACCAAAATGTTTTGCAGCTTCTTTAGCAGAAGTAAAACTAATAACAAGTAAGTCATTTAAATCATACACAAAAATAGCAGTCCCTTTAGTTGTACTTAATTTAATACGAGTTACTGCAGAAGGAGATAATCCTTATCATTAACGCCCGGAGGGTAATTAACTTATCTTTAACACCCGGAGGGTAAAACAAAATTATTTTACTTAAAAAAAAAACGTAATATTAAAAAGAAACATTAACGAAAGTTAAATCCACTAGAAGTGGAGTTTGCATAACCTATTTCTACTTTATTTGTAGAAAGACAAAACTAATTTAAAAATAATGAATATGATAAGAATTAAGTAAAAAAAAAAATAATGAATATGGTAAGAGTAAAGTAAAAAAAATACTAATATATTTGTAATTGATGCAAAATTTTATTTTGCTTATAAAGCAGAATAAATTATACCCGCAAGCTTGGGGAGAATAAAAAAAATATAAATATTCTTATATACCCTAAACCGATCTTCTCTCAGCCTACTATACTTTCATTTATGTAACAAAACCCTAATAATTTAGGACGAGCTCCTGGTTATCCAATGGCGAGTTTGTGAGGAAAAACCAAATAAAGAGGGTAACGACCATTAGAATTTATATAATAATAATGTGGATTAGTGTAATGGTTAACACATAAGACTCATGATCTTGTATTGATAGTTCAATTCTGTCATCCGCGCAATAAATAAAAACTTTCTTCTATAGAGCCTTATAGTCTTTTCCTTTCCCCCCACAAGCTTGAGGGGATAATATAAAAATGAATAGGCCGATCTTATTCTAGCAGGCTCGAATGTTATATATATAATATATGTTAAATTCAATCAAGACTGTTCGGACAAATTTAGACCTGGAGGGCTAAAAATATATTATAATATAGGACTTCATAAAGATTATTAGGGCTTCTGAAATATTCTTTGGTAATAAATATAATCATTTTTCTGGTTCTATGACTGAATTAATAGAAGATGTGTCTTTACTAATATTACCTCTTTTTTATTTTTTACAGATGTAGTAGGAAGTATAGGATTAATAGTAGGAAGTATAGGATTAATAGTATAAGGAAATAATACTATTCTTTCTTTAAAAGCTTATTCTTGAGGGCTGGTTTTTTAATTTAAAGGGGGTGTTAATTCCGGTTTTTATTATTATCTATCTTGTATTCATACTCTCTTTTTATTTTTAGAGTGATTTTATTGGTAAAAAAAACCCCTCACATCATATTTTAGATGTAAAGGGGTAAAAAAATTATAAAATTTTATTTAATTATTAAAAATAAACATTAGTAATTTTACTCAAATATAAACATTAATAATACTACTGAAATATAAACCCCTATTAATAATATAAGGGCTACTACTAAAACAGCAAAGAAAAACATTATTAATGTAACATAATGATATACTTTATGAGCTCTTGTTGTAAAGGGAAAATTAAAAAAGTGTGACATGTAATTATTTATTTATTTTGGAGCTTCCTCTTTATTTATAAAACGCTATATTAGAGTGGGGTATTTAAGTAAAATATTTTACGAATAAAAGATAGTATTCCCTGTCGAGCGAGCCTTCGGGAGCCCGGGGCTCTTTTAGAATTTTTAATATATCTATTTCTTAAGGTTTAGGAGTTGATAAGAATCAACCAAAGGTTGTTCTAGACACAAACACAATCTAACGCACTATAACCACCACCCTTTGGGGTGGGACCTTTATTAAAATAAGGCTTAGAAGACTATAAAAGAAGATTTCAGAAGATTATTCTATAAACCAGAGATGGTCAGATAAAAATAGAAAAATTACTAAAATAAAATCCTAATTAAAAGAAAAATTATATTGATTATTATTTTATTCTTTTTAAAATTTAATATTCTAATGTAAATGAGATTTTAATTCGATTTATTATTATGAATATAAAGGGGGGTGTTAATTCCGGTTCTTAAAATTATGAGTATAATAATAAGAAAGCCATCATTAAAGCGAATAACCCAATTGCTTCAGTTAAAGCAAATCCTAAAATTGTATAAGAGAATAATTGAGCTTTGATTGAAGGGTTTCTAGCAGTAGAGTTTACTAAAGCTGCGAATACTGTTCCAATTCCAACACCTGCACCAGCTAATCCGATTGTAGCTAATCCTGCACCTATGATTTTTGCGCTTGCTAACATTTTATATTTTTGTTATTTCATGTCAATTAAGACATGAATTATATTAAACTATCTTTTTATTAATTCTTGTTATTTATATTTAACCGGTAAGATAAATTTAGACCACTTATCCTAAATAAATTACATTTAGGTCCTAGTTTTTATATATAAATATATAAAAACAGACCTTTCTTAAAGAGGATGGTTAACCTTCGCTTCTCGAAGGCAGACCTCCGGGCTACCAGTTTTTAATTTTTTAAATTATCCGGGGGCCCCACCTCCGCATTTTTGCAGAGGTCCCCCGGCTCAAATATTTTAAATAAAAAAGGTCGTCCCTAGGGAGTATAAAATAAAGGGGACCATGGAGGAAAGGGGGAATAATTCAATATAAATAAAAGGATCTTCGGGTCCGAACAAGATTATAGCTTAATTGGTTAAAGCGCTAATTTAGGAGGGGAATTATTCTATATAAATAAAAGGATTGTAGCTTAATGGTTAAAGCGCGGTCTTGATAAGACCGATAGTAGAGGTTCGAGTCCTCTCAGTCCTAAATAACAAGTACAAATAAAAATTCTTTTTTTAGTAAAGTCCATACAGAAGAAATATTGATTAAAATAAGTGAAACTAAAAAAGGAGAAAATCCTATGTTTGGGAGAGTAGCTCTTAATGCGAAAAGAATTTATATATAAATTTTAGATAATAAACTTGAAAAGGAATGTTCTTCAATAAGTGAAGTAGTAACATGGTTAAATACTTATTCTATAAAAATTGATAAATATCTTTTTTTCTGGTAAAGTTTTTGATAATAAATATATTATTCGAGATTCAATAATTTAGAATTAGTTAAATATTACTATCTAGAATAATAATCATTTAACATTCTGTTTGGCCCTTGTATCTCTTCTAAATTTTAAAGATAAGACCGATAGTAGAAGTTTGAGTCTTTTTAGTCCTATAAAGACTGATAAAATCAGGGAGATTCTCCCTTTCTTTAAGTTTTTTCTATGAATTTTTCGACCTCTTTCCCCCGTAAACTTTATATTTTAAATTTGTTCATACCTTCGGTGGCCAAGGTGTTAAATTTAATATAAAGATCAATGGATCTTATCGAGACCTTTTGAATAAGTTTATTTCCTTTTCCTTCTTAAAGTAAACGAGGACCCCGGGGTCCGAACAGGTTATAAAATTTAATGAGAATGTTTATAAAATAAGGGTTTATAGCTTAATTGGTAGAGCACATAATTGTCGATTATGAGGATATCGGTTCGAATCCGTTTAATCCCGATAAAATTAGGCCTACGCTGGTCTACAAAACCGAAAAAAAATGAAGAATCTTGCTCCATGTGCGACTTCCTTTCAGATGGTTTTTAAAAAACCTATTTGGTCCTTTTGAGGACCTGTAGAAAAGGACATTGACTCTTGGAGTCGCAAGTCAAAGCTTTTATTATTTTGGTAAACCTGTTGTCTTCCTGCGGGAGGATTAAATTTTAATTATTTTTATTTTATAAAAAAATGCCTCAATTATTACCATTCTATTTTGTTAATATGATCTCTTTTTCTTTTTTATTATTTGTAGTAATTTTATACGTATTATCTACTTATATTTTACCAACATATCCATTACTTTTCTCTGTAAGAATGGCGTTAACTAAATAATACTCTAAATTTGAAGGTCGGTCCTGGGGAGCCCGGGCTTGCTTATAAAAATATAGAAAAGGGGTTCAATCTTAATGGATAATTATTCAAGCGGATTGGACACCCAACTTATATATTACATATTTATTAATAAATATTTTTTATAAAATAAATTCTGAATATTTTTATAAAATAAATTCAGAATACTTTTTATTTAATAAATTCAGAATACTTTTTATTTAATAAATTCAGAATACTTTTTATTAAATAAATCTGTAAATATAGATTCCATTTTGGCTATTATATTTATTAATATATGTTGTGAAATAGCTATTTTTATCTAGGTTATATCATTTAGAAATAGGTTTAATATTTAACCAAAAATCTTTGAATTCATTTTTTGAAGAAGCAGAACTATAGTTTCTAGCATTATGTTTATAATTTATATCTTTAAATAAAGGTTTATCTTTTATAAGAGTTAAATAATTAATTGGGGGGAGTTCAGAATCTTTTTCTTTGTTAGCATAGTTTAACGCTCCAGAAGCATATTCGTATACGAATCCAATTGTTAAAACTACTAAGAAGAATACTAAGATCCAGAATCCTGATTGTCCTATAGAGTACATTGATACTGCTGCAGGGAAAAGAAGTAATACCTCTAGATCGAAAACTAAGAATAAAATACCTACCAAGTAGAAATGAATAGAGAATTTTTGTCTAGCTTGCTCAACTGGAGAGAAACCACATTCGAATGTAGTTAATTTTTCTTCGTTAGGTTTAGATTGAGCAAAGAATAAATTTAGTACTAATAAAGCAATTACGATAACTGGTACTAATATAAAATAAAATAAGAATGAATTCATTTTAGAAATAATAAGTATTTAAAGCTATCAGATGTATACTATTTAATATTGGTGTTGGGTAAATCATAAAGAATATAATAAATAAGGTTAATATTGCTACAATAAAAGCTAATATAGGTGATAAGTTATTATTTTCAGATGTAGAAGTTGAATCATTGGCAACTGGTAAGAATAGAGTTTTAATTATTTTAAGATAATAAACTGTACTAATTACGGATGTAATCACGATTACTAAACTTAAGAAGTAATTACCATTCATTAAAGCTGAATTAATTACAAAATACTTACCAAAAAATCCTACTAAAGGCGGAATACCACCCATAGAGAATAGGGATATTGCAAGAGCTAGGCTAAGAGTAGGATTTTGATAGAATTGTCCTTGAAGTTGTGATATAAATTGTATTGGTGAATATATAGATACAGTTTTATTTACACTTAAAGTATAACCTAATAAAATTAAGATTAAAAAGATGTTTAAACTTGTTATAGAGTATTGAACAATATAGAATATTGTACTTTCTAATCCATTTATACTTTCATTTCCTAAAGCTAAAAGAATTAATCCTACATGTGAGATAGTACTATAAGCTAATAATCGTTTTATTTTATATTGAGCTAATCCTGTAATAGAACCTAATAATAATGATAATAAAGCTGAAATCATTAATAAATTAGGTTCAATTAAGAAATTATTCATGATAAAGAATACTAAAATTGATAATTTAGGCATTATTGTTAACCAAGTTGTTACCATAGTAGGTACTCCATCATATACATCAGGAGCCCATGAATGTAATGGTGCTGCACCAATTTTAAATAATAAACCAATTGTTAAAATTATACAACCTATAGCTAAATAGTTATAAGAATTATTTTCAAATGATTGACCAATAACACTTTGTAAAATATTTAATGATTCAAAATTTGTTAAACCTGTATAAGAATATATTAATGTTGAACCTAATAAAATAAAACAAGAAGAAAGACCACCAAGTAAAAAATATTTTAATCCTGCTGCTACTGCTGATTCTGAATTTCTATTCATAGTAGCTAAGATATATAAAGCAAAACTTTGTAATTCTATAGCTAAAAACATAGTAATTAAGTCAGAACTAGATATTAATGATGACATTCCCAGAGTAGTGAATAAAATAATTAGAGGATAATCCTTTAATCCTTCTTTATTTTTAGTAGTAGGTAAAACTTCTTTAACATTAGATGATAAATTATCCCAATAGTTCCATGTACTCATTGTTGTTTTATTAGAATCAAAATTATTTTCTTTATTTAAAGAAGATAATTCTTTATTAATTTTTTCCCCTGAAGGTGCTATTAATAAAATTATACTACCTATGATTAATATAAATATTTCTAGGCTTTGTGATAATATTGTTGTTTGAAATAACCCTCCTAATAATCCTACTCCTGTAGATAAAGGTACAACATATAAAGTGTTATACGCTAATAAACTACTGAATAATAATATTAAAAAAGCAATTCTGTGAATTAAGATTGTTGATAAATAAGTAGAAGCTAATGGTATCGTCATTACTAGAGTTATTATTCCTAATAGTAACATTTATCTAAAAAAAATCACAAAGAAAGATATTTATATTAAATATAGGTTAGCTAAGGATATTAATATAAACAAAGCTTCCGACCAAAGGCTGGATACGTCACCCTCCCGTCCTGTGGGCGAAGCTCTCTCTCTGGGTGTTTTTTAAGGGAGCGTTATAAGTTTTATATTTTAATTTTAGCTGTTAGATGAACTCAAACCATCACTCTAAAAATCCCGGTCCTTGGGATTATAGGTTCTTTCATTAAACTATAACAGTATCAAGTACGTATGTACTAAAAGAGAATAAAAATACAAGACCTTCATTTTACTTGAGAAAAATCACGCTAGTTCTATACATTAATTCTATTAAAAAGTTTTTTAAATTTTTAAAGTTTACACCAATCAATTTCATTAAAAAGTTTAATTACACTAATTCTAATTCCATTCTTTTTTAACCAACACCCTTGTTTTTTTCCTAATTTTTTTTCGTCCCTTACTTTCTTTGATAAAAAACTCCCCTTATTTTCCTTGATAAAATCTTCCCTTATTTTCCTTGAGAAAAATGTGATAGGTAACTAAAAAGGGGTAATTATATTTCCTCACATATGTTTTTATTAAAGGAGAAAAATAATAATTACTACACAGGTTTTTATTAGAGAAGAAAAATAATGAAAATAACCTAGGTTTTTATAAGAAAAGAAAATCGGATTAAAAATGTTGGAAATGAAAGAAGACCAGACCTTTTCAGAAAACATTTTTGTAAAATTTATGTCTCAGTATAACTAAGAAAAATTATGTATTAGTATAATTAAAAAAAAATTATGTCTCAGCATAACTATAGTAAAATATTATGCCAAAGACGTAAGTTACGCCAGTTTTTTTTTATAATAGTCTTAGCCGAGTTTTATGATAGTCTCAGCCGGGTTTTATGATAGTCTTAGCCTTATTTTTGGTTAAATAGATTGGGTAAAGCTTCGTGTATAAATTAAATAGATTGGGTAAAGCTTCGTGTATAAACGAAGCTGGCTATGGCCGGTTATTTATAAAAATAATAATAAATTTTGTCACCATAAAATGGTAAATATTGTAAGAGTTTGAATTTGGCTCAGAAGGAACGTTATCTAGAAGTTTCATACATGCTAGTTGAATGAATATTATATATTCATAGCGACCAGGTGAGTAATAAATAGGAAAGCTACTCAATGACACGGGGGAATCTCGTATATAACTATAGTTTAAAGAAATGTTTTCATCATTGAATGTGCCTATTTTGGATTAGGTAGTTGGTAAGGTAATGGCTTACCAAGCCTATGATCCATAGCCAGTCTGAGAGGAGGGTTGGTCACAATGGCTCTGAAATAATAGCCATACCTAACAAAAAGGTCAGCAGTAAAGAATTTTGGACAATGATCGAAAGATTGATCCAGCTAACTAGAAGAGGAAAAGCATCTTTATGGTATACCTCTAAAATAGGGAGGATAATGACGTTACCTATTTATTAATCCCGACCAATCTCGTGCCAGCAGTCGCGGTAATACGAGAGGGGTTAACGTTCTTCAACATAAATGGGTCTAAAGCGTATGTAGGTTGTATCATCAAACAGTAGTTATGAGATTTCAATAGAAAAATTATAAAATGTAATTGAGATACTAGAGTGTAATTGAAGATAGAGGAATACTAGGAGTAAGGATGAAATCTTTTTATACTTGGTAGACACACTAAAGGCGAAGGCATCTATCTAATTAAACACTGACACTGAGATACTAAAGTATGGGGAGCAAAAAGGATTAGAGACCCTTGTAGTCCATACCCTAAACTATGAGTGGATAAAATTGGTAATTTAAATCAGTTTTAATGTGAAGACTATACCACTCCACCTGGGGAGTACTATCGCAAGATTGAAACCCAAAAGTATTGACGGTGCTGAAGACCAGCAGTGAAGCATGTTATTTAATTCGATAACCCACGCATAACCTTACCACTTCTTGCTATGTACCAATATAATTGGTAACACAGGCGTTGCATGGCTGTCGTCAGCTTGTATCGTAAGACGTTAGATTAATTTCGTTAACAAGCAAAACCCTTGTCTGTAATTATGAAAATTAAAATAAAATTTAATTTAAACTACAGAAGTACTCGATTAATGTTGAGTTAATTAGGACTAAGACAAGCCTTCATGGCCCTTATGGAGTGGGCTATAGACGTGCCACAAAGACCTTTACAATAAGAAGCAAAAATTTACATTTGAGCTAATCTTCAAAAAAGGTTAATAAACGAATTATAATCTGCAACTCGATTATATGAAGTAGGAATTGCTAGTAATCAAGAATCAGGATGTCTTGGTGAAACATAATATTCGGCGTGTACAAATCGCTCGTCAAGCGGCGGAAGTAGAGTAATCTCAAATAAGGGAGACTAATTTAACAGTATTGTTTTATTATTATAATTACCATTAAATCGGTATATAAACATTATATGTATTTAAGTATATCCTTTATGTCCATTACTTTACGACTGCTGTTAAGTCGAAACATAGTCATGGTACGGGAACGTGCTTTGGAGTAGTTATCAACCAAGGGATTAAAATCCCCCTTAATTAATAAATAAATAAATAAATAAGTCAAGGGACTTTAAGAGGGCTAATAAGATATTAATCCCTTGGGAATAAAACAATGAATAAAAACAATTCGAATTTAACTTGGTTTATAACAGGATTAACTGAAGCAGAAGGTTGTTTCAATATCAATATATATAAAACTAAAGCAGGTAAAAAAACAGCTAAATTAAGATTTTCAATTGCTGTGATGGAAAATGATCTAGAATTATTAAAATTAGTAAAAGATTGTTTTAATTGTGGAACTATCTCAGAATCTCGTACTAATGGTATGAGATATTTTACTGTTTCTAAAATATCAGATATAAATAATATTATTATACCACATTTTCAATCTTATCTTTTAAGAGGTACTAAATTATTAGATTTTGAAGATTGGGTATTAGCTGCTAATATTATTATTACTAAAAGTCATTTGACTGAAGAGGGTATTGAAAAATTACAATTATTATTTGATGGTATGAATAGAAAACGTAATAAACTTGAGAATTTTTTACCTGATCATTGTAATAAAAATTCTTCCTTATTTATACCAATAAATGGGAATTATATCTCAGGATTTATTGCTGGTGATGGATCTATAAATATACATCCATTTAGTTTAACTTTTGATAGTTTAAAATTCTGTAGTATTTTTTTAAGTATTACTCAACATAAAAATAATCTTTTCTTAATGAATGAGATTAAAGATTTTTTTAACGTTAATAATAAATTAAAAATTCAATCAAATAATTCAGTTCAATTATTAATAGAGAATAAAGAATTTTTTAGATCTACATTAATTCCTTTCTTTAATAAATATCCTTTACATGGTATTAAATTAATTAATTTAAATAAAATTATTAAAATATTAGAACTTATTAATAAATATGGTATAAATAGATCTAATTCTTATACATCAGATATAAGAAAAGAAATAATTAACATATGGTTCGCAGAAACATAAAGTCAATTGACTTTAATAAACCTATATAAATGAGGATGGCAGGTATTAAAATATAATATTATGGAGCCATTTAAAAATCCCCCTTCCTTTTTAAAAAGGGAACGAGCAGTGAAGAATTTAACATATATTAGATCTTAGTAGTTAATGTTTTTAAGATTAAAAAAAATAATATAGGTTAATAATAAAAGGCGGAGGATGGGGTATATAAAAAAATTAGATCTTAATGATTAGAGTCTACTAAGATTTACAAAATTAGATCTTAATGGTTAGAGTCTACTAAGATTTACAAAATATGAAAATATGAACTATTTTAAATATTTTATATTTATATATAAACCTGTTGTCTTCCTGCGGGAGGATTAAATTTTAATTATTTTAATAAGTTGTAAAAAATGAGCATGAATAAATTCAAAATCATTGTACCAACAATCGGAGTAGTAGCATCGAGTGCTGCTGCATATGAAGTAGGTCGTCAGCAATCAAAAACTGCTATGGAAGTAAGTATTCAAGAATCAAAAACTGCTATAGAAATAGCTACAATTCAAGCAAATTCAAATATAGAAATTGCTAAAATTGGTGCAAAAAGCCAAATAGATCAGTTAACAGTTAAAGCCGATTTGAGTAAAAATTTAGTAAAGGCCGAAGCTAATCAATCAAATGTTATAAATAACGTTGAATCAGTTAATTCGCCTCTGGAAATAGGAGAGTTAAAGGATTTAATCCTTAATTTTGATTTTAGTGATTTACCATTTGAAATTTTAGTTGGTATATGTATATTTACTGGGACATTTGCATCACTGTGGTGTATTTTTTTTTTAGTAATTTACGTGACTGTTTACAAGTTAGATTTACCGTTAGAAAATTATTACTCTGGTTATATGCTTAAGTTAATTAATTTTGTAAAACCATTTTCTGATGGGTTTATAGGAATATACTTAACCCTTTTGGTTTGTGCCCAAATGACCTTATTTATATTAAGTTTAAGATTATTAAGCGGATACTAATGAAAATCAGATTAGGCTCATTCTACCTATAATTAAGAATGGGGGGCTTTATTGATAAAAATAAAGTAAAAACATGGTTAAATAAAAAAATTATTTAACTCCCCCCTTTTTATTATAAATTTAATTTTAATTTAGGTAAATTTGGGATATATTTTAATTAATAAAATAAGAAAATTTTATCTAGAGGAATGTACTCAATTTTTATTATCTCAAAAATATTATAGTCATAAAATCTTGATTAAGATTAATCTTTTTTAAAAAATTCTAGAGGGAACGAGCAGCGGAGTAGTTATCAACCAAGGGATTAAAATCCCCTTAAAAGAGATAATTATATTATTTTATTTAGCTAACTTTTCACAAGACCTTAATTTTCACAAGACCTTAATTTTCACAAGACCTTAATTTTCATAAGACCTAAATTTTTACAAAACTTAAATTGTGAGGGGAAGTCGCTAGAGACAGTTTCGGGTCTTGAAGACCCGATGTAGCCCCTTTTTTAAAGGGATAGCTTTTGTAATATTTTTATAATTATATACTCGCCTTCCGGGTTTAGAAATTAAAAAGAATGAATTAAATAGGTCTATATAGAGTTAAAGATTAATCATTAATTATATATTCATTCTTATAAGGGTCATTAAAATAAAGGTAATTAAAACTTTCACTGTTCAAGTCTATTTTTTTTTTAATAAATTTAATTAAAAAGGATATATAGATTAATGTTTAATTTCTTTCTTTTAAATGATCTTTTAAACTTAATTAAAATATTTAATAAATAAAGGATTTTTCATATACAAAAAAAATTATGGTACGATGGCTTTTTTCAACAAATGCTAAAGATATAGGTACTCTATATTTAATTTTTGCGTTATTCTCAGGTATGATCGGTACTGCATTTTCTATGTTAATTAGATTAGAATTAGCAGGACCAGGAATACAATACTTACAAGGTGATCATCAATTATATAATGTAATTGTTACTGCTCATGCTTTCATTATGATTTTCTTCTTGGTTAATAATATGCACATTTTTAATAATTTTTCATTGTTGTTTGTAAAAAATAATAACTCAGATATATCCATAAATAATAATTATTCATCTAATTCTTCGGTTTACTCTACACAGGAAGATAATTCAAATGGATTTAATAAATTACCAAATGATTTACCTAAATTTACTAAAATAGAGGTAAAAGATCCATATAATAATAGAAATATAATTTTAAAAATAACTAAAAAAGAAAAAGGTATATATATATGGGAATCTTTAGATGGTCATAATAAATATGTAGGTCATTCTATAAATTTATATAATCGTATAAGTTCTTATTTTATGCCTTCTATACTTAAAACTAAAGCTCGTAAAGTTCTTAGATATTTCAATAAATACGGTTTTAATAATATAAAATTAACTATATTAATAGTAGATTATTCTACAAATATAGATAATTTAGTAAAATTAGAACAATATTTTATTGATTCATTAAAATCAAATTTAAATGTTGATTTAGTGGCTAGTAGTTCAGGATATCATGAACCTATAGATCAAAAAATTAGAATTAAATTAAGAAAAGAAAGAGGAATTCTTATATATATGTATAACATAACAGATTTTACTTTATTACATATATTTGATTCTAAACAACATATGTATAATTCAATAAATATACATCATAATACTTTGAATGATTGTTTAGATACAGGATCAATATATTTAGATGAATTTTTCTTTTCTTTAGATGAAATTGAAGAAAGTAATAGAATAAATCTGTTACCATTAGAGGAAATTATGGCTCTAGTTAAAGAAAAAAGGGATAATTATATAATTAAACATCCTGCAGCTAAAGCAATATTAGCTGAATTTAAAGATGATCCAAATCTTAATAAAGAATTTAGTTCATTATCTTCTTTAGCTAAAGCTTTAAAAGGAGATCGATCTATTATTAGAAGTTATTTAAATGGTACTAAATCAGGATATTATCGAGGTAAATGGAAATTTACTTATATAAATTCTAGTTTAGTCGAAAATACAAACAACAATAAATAATTAATTTTATTTTTATGGCATGGCCGGATAAAGTTGAAAGACTTTATTTTCTTTTCACTATTTGCTGGAACACCTTAAGAGCATTTAAAACTAGTACTGCAGGCTTTCTTAAATGAAAAGCAGTAGAATACAGTGACATTTAAATGATTAGGCAATCAGCAGGAAACCAAAGATAAAAGGGCTTAGTTATAAGCAATAACACTTTTATTAAGTAGGATCCTCAGAGACTACACGTGGAATACCCTAGTAAATTAAAAATTCTCTCTTTAAAGAAATTTAGAATTTTATATTTAAGGGTAAAGATATAGTCCAGCCATTAACGAAAGTTAATGGATAAATTGTATGCCAGCTTTAATTGGTGGATTTGGTAATTTCTTAGTACCAGTAATGATTGGTGCTGTAGATATGGCATTTCCTCGATTAAATAATATCTCATTCTGGTTATTACCTCCAGCGTTAATCTTATTATTAGCTAGTAGTTTTGTAGAAAATGGAGCAGGTACAGGATGGACAGTTTATCCACCTTTAGCTAGCTTACAATCTCATTCTGGTGGTTCTGTTGATTTAGCTATCTTCAGTTTACATCTTGCTGGGATAAGTTCAATGTTAGGTGCTTCTAACTTCATTACTACTATTATTAATATGAGAGCTCCTGGGTTAACAATGCATAAATTACCATTGTTTGCTTGGGCCGTATTAATTACAGCAGTATTATTATTATTATCATTACCTGTATTAGCCGGTGCAATTACGATGTTATTAACAGATAGAAACTTTAATACTTCTTTCTACGAACCAGCTGGTGGAGGTGATCCATTATTATACCAACATTTATTCTTAAAAGAAAATATATTTAATGAAATTACTAATTTATTAGTTATACCTATAATTGGTTTATCTAATTCAACTAATTCTTTCAATTTTAAAAATTTTTATTCTATGTATACTAAATTATATCCTAATAAATCATTACCTTCAAATAATTTTTTAGAATGGTTTATAGGTTTCACAGAAGGTGATGGTTCATTTACAATTACTAAACGGGGTGAATTACAATTTGTAATTTCTCAAAATTCTTTAGACGTACAAGTATTATATTATATTAAAGAACAATTAGGATTTGGAACAGTTATTCAACAATCTAAATCTGATAAAACACATCGTTATATTGTTCAAGATATAAAAAATATATCCTTAATTTGTAGTTTATTTAATGGAAATATGGTATTTTTAACTAGGAATACTCGATTTTTAATATTTCTTGCTGCATTTAATGATAAAGCTTTACGTTCTAAAATAGATATAATAGAACCTATTTCTACAACAATTATTCCTACTTTAAATGATTATTGGTTATCAGGTTTTACTGATGCAGAAGGTTGTTTTTCTCTTTCTTTATTATCTAATAGCTCAGGTTATCGTTTAAGATTTTTATTATGTCAAAAATGGGAAGCAAATAAACCTATTTTAGATCATATTTGTTCATTATTCGGGGTAGGAAATGTATTCAAACATTCTTCTCCAAATAATTGGGAATATATAATTAATGGAGTTAAAAATTGTAATTCAATTCTTCCTTATTTTGATAAATACGTTCTTTTTTCTAAAAAAAAAGAATCTTATAAATTATGGAAAGAACTTCGTTTACAACTTATAAAAGGAGATCATCTTAATACAAATACTAGAATAAAAATGAAAGAATTAGCTAATGAAATTAATAATGTTAAATAAAAATATTCACAGGAATATAGAAAATGGTTTAGCTAAGCTATAAAGCCAAAGAGGCAAATGTTATAAAATTTATTTATCCTTTAAAAAGGATATTAAAGACCTCTTTTAATTAATAATTAAAGGCAAATACTCTAGAAATTCTATTTATTATTTCTGTATACCATTATTCTAGTCCCTATTTAAATAACTATTATGTAACTCTTGAAAGGAAATATATAGAATAAATAGGTTTTACCTGACAGGGTAAAAGAATATCCTTCATAAAATGAAAGGTATTTGGCAATACTAGTGAAAACGGTTAAAAGCTTATATTAGCCAAGACCGTCGGTTCTTCAAGGGATCGCTACAGACTGGGTCACTGGTGGGTGCCTGAAATGGTGCTTAATGTACAGTCGTCTTCCTTACTTTAAAAGTATCAAGGATATCAATGAAACGATAACGAAACTTAGTAATCCAAACTAAGGAGGATGTTAAAGTAGAGATATTACAAGTTATATATTTTATAATTCAAATATATAATAGGAAAGAGGGTTCTTTGGACATCCAGAAGTTTATATTTTAATTATCCCTGGATTTGGAATTATTAGTCATGTAATTTCAACATTCTGTGGTAAACCAATCTTTGGTTACATGGGTATGGTATATGCTATGTTATCAATTGGGGTATTAGGATTTATTGTATGGTCTCATCATATGTATTCAGTAGGTCTTGATGTAGATACTCGAGCTTATTTCACTGCTGCTACAATGATTATTGCAGTTCCAACAGGGATTAAAATCTTCTCTTGGTTAGCAACATTAGCTGGTGGATCTATCAGATTTACAACTCCAATGTTATTTGCTTTAGGATTAAAAATGAGTCCCCAATAAATTAATTTATTGGAAAATTGCACTATATGCTGGAAACTCCTTAGAGCTTTAAGTACTAATCTAATTTACAATTGGGTAGTAAAAATCTTAAAGATTGGACAATCAGCAGGAAACCAACAAAATAGTTAATTATTTTTAGTAGGTTCCTCAGAGACTACACGTGCAACACTTAAATTGTATAAAAATAAGTGATGATATAGTCCTTTCCAACGTGAAAACGTTGGGGGGTAAAACCCAAAACTCTTTTATTTAATTATTATTTATTAATTAAACCCTTTATTTTATTAGAAATAGAAAGGTTCAGTTTCATAATAGGGAAGTATATTTAGTAATGGATAGATATAAAGAAGAAAAGATGAATAGGTATATTAAACATATAAATAATGTTATTATTATTAAAAAATAAAATTCTAGTAATAACGATACCACTAGCTTCTACTTATTTATCAACAATCTTAATCAGATTTGCTTTTTTAATATTTCTATCAGGTGCTTTATTATCAGAAATATTAGGAGGGTTATTTCAAACAACTTTATTAACTTTAGATAAATCTATTTTAAATTTAGATTTATTTCTATCCATGTCATTATTGCCTATAGTACTATATAATTCACCACGAGTGTTATACATTAACGCTAAAACTGATTATAAAGAGATATTAGCTGAAAATGAAGGTAAAAGCGGGATCTACGTTTTTATTAACAAAATAAATGGTAATCAATACGTAGGTAGTGCTGCTGATTTAGGAGATAAAAAATCAGGACGTCTTAATCGATATTATAGACCTAGTTATTTAACAAATAAAAAATTAGGTGCTAGTAAGATAAGAAGAGCTATTTTAAAATATGATTATCATAATTTTATGATAGGAATTCTTGAATATTGTTCTATCGATCAATTAACAGAAAGAGAACAATTTTATATCAGTGTTTTAGCTCCTAAGTATAATATATTAACTGCTGCAAAATCTAGTTTAGGTTATAAACATTCTTATGATTCTCTGAAGAAAATGAGTCAACCTCGACCAAATTTTTCACCATCAAAAGATCATAAAGAAGCTATAAGACTTGCAAATGCTAATAAAATATTAACTTTAGAGACAAAATCTAAAATTTCAACTACATTAAGTCATCCTATTTATGTTTATACTCCTAATCTATCATTTTTAGTTAAGTATCCTGCAATTACTATAGCTAAATTAGAATTAAAAATATCTCCAACTACGATAAAAAAATATTGTATTTCAGGAGAAATATATAAAAATAAATATAGATTTTCTTATATCCCTTTATCGGACAATAAAAATCAATAGTTATTATAATTCTAATTAAATAATAAACTCCCCCTTTTATAAAATTAAATATGTTAAAAAGAGTTCAAAAATAAAAAGTTATTTTCTTATTCACTATTGGAGGAGTTACTGGTATTGTATTAGCTAATGCTTCAATTGATGTTGCTTTACATGATACTTATTATGTAGTAGCTCATTTCCATTATGTATTATCTTTAGGTGCAGTATATGCGTTATTTGCCGCTTATTATTACTGGGTTCCAGCTAAAATATTAGGTAAACCATATAATGAATTATTAGGACAAATACATTTCTGGTCATTATCAATAGGTGTAAATTTAACATTCATGCCTCAACATTTCTTAGGATTAGCGGGTATGCCTAGAAGAATACCAGATTATCCTGATTCATTTGAAGGATGGAATCTTGTATCTTCATTCGGGTCTATTATTTCTATCGTAGCTACTGTATTATTCATTTACATTATTTACGATACTTTAGCTCAACCTGAAGATCAATTAGCAAACGATCCATGGGCTGTTCCAGCATTCTTTACTAGCCCGAGAGGTGCCGGTATTACGAAAACTGCAACTACATTAGAGTGGGCCATCACTAGCCCTCCTGCATTCCATGCGTTTGAAGGACAATTACCTGTACAATCAGTTAACTCCCCCTAGATATAATCTTTCATCCCTCTTTTTAACTATCTTACCTGACTTATATAGGAAATACAGATTCCTAAGTTTCTGTCTTTTTCCTTACTTAAATAAAAAATAGGATGATTGTTCTTGCGGACCAATCTTCTTCTCAATTTTTATGGTAATATAAAAGCAAATTGCTTGAAAGGAGACGTTATTTTGCTTTGTTAAATCACTGTAATCAGGTGATTAATGGATTTCCTTATTTACTTGCTAAATATTCGAGGGCCCGGGGTTTTTATAAAGACTTGCTCAAAATTGAAGACCTTAACCCAATAAATTCGCGAGACATAGGAACTTATTGTCGTGTTCCTTTCCTTCCTCACTTATCTTTATTTAATTAGTTTCCAGGTTCTCTAAAGATTTTTAACTAAACAAATTTTAATTTAATTGTTAAAACCTTATTTTTTTTTATTCGAATGGTTAAATTTTATTTTTATTTTACTTTCTTTTTCTTATTATCTTCACTAGAAAATAAGCCATGTCTTCTAGTCATCTATTTAAACGAATTACTTAATTTTAAAATTACTACTTTATTTTAAAATATCGGGGTCACTATTCGTTTAGGTTCTTTCAGAAGATATTAATTTGCAGAAGATATCTAAATAATTTATTAAGATATTTATAGGGGGTATTTTGAAATCTAGCTAGGACCCCTTCTATAGTATATATACCCGATAAATATAATCCTTTCATTATTAAATTTATTAGTTAATAAAAATTAAAGGATATTCTTTATCTTATTCTAACAGATTAAGGGTTGTGATACTGTTGCTGGCAGTATCGGGTAATCGTTCTAGATAGGTCGGGAATCGAACCCTAAAGCAATAAGAGATACCAATAAACTTTATTGCCCAAACTATTCTGGGTAACACATTTTTCAGAATTTAGCGTGTAAATATGTAAATCACAGGACCCCGGAGGGGGCTATAGATTATTTATATAAAGACGGGCAAGTGGCTGAGCGGTTTAAAGCGTTCGACTTGAAATCGAATATGTGAAAACATGCGGAGGTTCGAATCCTTTCTTGCCCGAAATACCGGAAAGAGAAGAATAATTATTGAATATATAATTCTAACTTTTTATTACAAGAATTATTGAAGAATATAACTCTAACACCCTTTTTCTTATTATTTAAAAATAATTGTTGTTTAATACTTATCAATTTTCTTAAGATAGGAGCTTAATTTTGTTTAATTCATTTTTCTATAGATAAAACTAACGTATTCTGAAAAAGATATTTGTTTACAACAATTGGCTAGAAGATAGGGTTAGTTTTTTAGATAAACATTGTTAATTAGCAATAATGTTTTTAAGGAAATAAATTATAAATGCCACTATCAACCTAATTATTTAATCAAATATCTCAAGCATCTAAAAGAAGAAGCTTTGGCTCTGGAATAAATAATACTCGATCTTTAGAAATTACTAGTCAAGAAGTTCTTTCTAATGTAAAACCTTCTCTTCTGGACGGTCCCCTGACGGGACCTAACGATTTAAATAAATATGGTTTAATATCTCGATTTCACAATTCTTCCTTTCTGGATGATTCTGTTAATGGATTTAATAATTATCAAAGAATTCCTGTTCGCACCCGTCCCGGGGGTCCTGGTGCTATAGAAGAAAATATAAAGAAGAATGATTTAAGTTTTAATCTTAATATTAATCCAGTTAATAACTATTTAACTCCTCCAGCATTCTCTTCATTATCTTATGAAGAAGATAAGAAAAATAACAAAAAAAGGAAAAGAACCCTACGCAAGGAGGGTTCCTGCAGTATAGGAGTTAATACTGAAAACACGATTATAAATGAAGCAGAAGGAATTTCAAATAAATTCTCAGCTAATTTGTCTAATGTGTTATTCTTTTTCTTAATATTAACTACTTTTATATGAATTATTATAATTTGGATAATAAAAAAGATTCATACGAAACAGGATTGTAGGAATAATTATTTTGCTAACAAATAAAAATAAGAATTATCGGAAGACTGTTTTTTATTGTCTGAAAAAAGAGTTAAAAATATTTGTATAAAATTATAAATTTCTAAATCATAATGTATGATAAAAATTATTGGCATGACTGATAATTAATAATACCCAATAAGAATTATTAGCAAGAATTCATATGAAAATGAAAAGGAAGAACACCTAGATTTCCTGTAAGGCACTGTCGGAATAAACAAAATAACCAATCAGCACCGGAGCCTGTTTGTTTTTAATATAAATATATTAAAAACTTCGGGTCGGGTGCGAACAGGAATCTTGTATAAAGAAGGTAAAGTTTTTGTAATAATTAGTATTACTATAAAAAATAATTCTGTTTGCTCCTCCTGTTTGTTTTTAAATGCAAACATTAAAAACTTGCGGGGAGCTCAAGGAAATAAAAGGGAATAAATCTCATCAACTGCCTTCGGTTCGCTTAATTAAATAACTACGTTATTATTAAGTGTCATCCTTTCGCCTTTATTTTTCATAATGTTTTTTACATAAATATAAAAAACTGAGAGGCTAGGGACAGATGTTTAATTTACTACGAATTTAGCCCAGCCTGCGGAAAAGGCTGGCACTCGAATTGAACTCCCCCTATCATTAAAGAATTTGTCAGGTCCCCCTGATGAAAAAGAGTTTTGCTATCTTGATTATCAGCAAGATAAATTAAATTTTGATAGTTCCACATATTCGTTAATAGATAAAATTAATAAGGTCAGATAAAAATATTTCTAGAATAGGAAGAAAATTTTTAGATTGGTTGTTGATTTAATGGATTTATTATAAATTCATAAGACATAAACTTGAGTCTTCTTTTTTATTGTATATATCTTTAATTTAATAAGAATTAATAATTTTATTAAAAGTGGCCATTTATATTTTATAAAAATAGTACTAAGTAAAAAATAAAAAAAATATGTCAACTTTACAAATAATTGTTAACAATCCGTTAGAACAGTTCGAAATCAAAGAATTCTTCTATTTTGGTGGACCTTTAATTGGGATGAAATTCTCATTAACTAATATTGGTTTATATTTAATCATCGTTACTTTCTTAATTTTAGCAATGAGCTATTTATCATTAAATAATAATAAAGTTGTTCCATCAAGATGGGCATTAGTGCAAGAATCATTATTTGGTAGTATTTTAAATATGATTAATTCTACAATAGGAACAAAAGGTCAAGCTTATTTACCATTCTTATATACAATATTCTTATATGTATTATTATCTAATTTAATAGGATTAGTACCTTATTCATTTACACCATCTTCTCATTTTGTTTTTGGTATTGGATTTAGTGTTGCTATTTTAATTGGTGTAACTATCTTAGGTTTCCAAACTCATGCATTAAAATTCTTTGGATTATTTGTACCAGCTGGAACTCCTTTAGGATTAGTACCAGTTTTAGTAATGATTGAGACAATCTCATATTTAGCTAGAGCTTTAAGTTTAGGATTACGATTAACTGCTAATATGATTGGTGGTCATGTATTATTAAAAATCTTCTCAACATTCACATGGAAAGCTGTAATAGGTGGACCAGTACTTGCGTTAATTAGTATTATACCATTTACATTCATAATTGCTTTCACAGGATTAGAACTTGCGATCGCCTTTATCCAGGCCTACGTATTTACTATGTTAACTGCTTCGTACTTAAACGATGCCATTAACTTACATTAATTTATAAAGTGTTTATAAAATAAACACCCCCTTCTGTAATATATACATTTATATAATTTGTATTAAATTTTATGGTCACTTAAAGGGACCATTTCGTAGAGAAGATTAAAAAAAAATAATCGGGAAAACATTTGAAAGAAATATTCTTCAGAAGAGTCTTAATTATATTCCACTAATAAAAGAATTTATGATTATCTGTAAATAGGGCCTACCATTTTTAGTCCTAGTCAACTGATAATTGACGGATGAATGATCTAGAAGTCTAAGAGTCCGGAATTGGTTATCCGGAAACGTGGGTGTGAATCCCACTTCGTCCGAAAGTCAACTGAAAAAATTTAATTAATCTTCTGAATTAAAATGAAAGTTTGAATCTATTTTTAATTATTAATAATAAATGGTCTTTTCTATCAGTTAAGAAACTGCGACTTTCAATATAGTAAAGCGGGACCGACACCCATGGCCATTAATACTTTAATAAAAGAAATTGAGTTATATAAAATAAAAACTTCCTACTAACTCTAAGGATTATAATAAAATTGAAGGTCTATTTTGGGCCAGGTATGGACACTTTACAGGGATATTAGTGGGTATTACGGGCCGGGTGTGGCTAGTTTATAGAGATATTAGCAGATATTATGGGCCAGGTATGGCCATTTTTTACAAAATTTATTCAATAAATCTTCTAATCTTAATAAAGAAACTCAGATGTTAATCCTGGGTAAAATATACTGTTTAACAATATAGTTAATAATGGGTTTAACTAAGATCTTGCTTAAATAAATAAACTGGCACTGTACCTATATCTTGGCTATGGTTTGGTATGCCTCGAGAGCCCATAGTTATCATTTTGGCCTCGGCTTTCATGATTTTACATGGCGATCGACTAGTTAAATATCTATTATTACCTCATTGGATTGAGGTTTAAGTATAGTGATTAGTAACACTTTGTCCGTTTTTATATACGAGCAATAATAAAGAATATAAAAAGATAGGATAATAGTAGAATTGAACAAATATTATAAAAAATAACAAATATGCAAAATAGTTTATGACAGGCTTATTTATTTGATACATTTTATAGAATTATAAAGGGAAATAGGCGAATTTATCAATAAAGTTAAAAATAATTACCTATTATATAATAAAGATCCAGGGATGGCCGCGAAAGGAGGAATAATAAGAGGGGAAAATAAGGGAGTGAATAAGGAGTGAGAAGGGCGGAAGGAAGATCAGTAAAGGATAAGGTAAATTAGAGGTTAGATTAGGGGAATGGTGAGTAAAGGGTAAGGTAAATTAAAGGTCAGATTAAGGGAATGGTCATTAATATTAAAAATTATTGCTCTAAGGGCAAAGTATTTAAAGAGCAATGGATTTTATCTTCATTTAAGAGATAGTATTTTCAAATAATAGTGTATTATCCCTACTATTATCAATAATTATTTATTTAGTAAGTAATATTACTAAACATCCTTTTTTTTTAATTAACTTATGTTAAGATAATATCTAATTAGGCCATTAAAAAGAAAAATATAAAGAGAAGGATTGTGAATGGTTAACAACTTCACTGTAAATGAAGCAACCGAAAGGTTATAGGGAGTTCGATTCTCTCTCTTCTCAATTAATTATAATTTACCCAAGAATGGGTAAAATCCATTACGTAGAGGGATTTACCCCATTGGTTGGTGGGTAATTGACGGATTTTTTTTATTTAAATTTTTTGTTCTTATTCCTCCGAAGTTATTTTTCTTCGGAAATTTTTATTTCCTTGTTAAAATAAAAAACAAACAGGTCCCTTTAAAGCCTATCCTTTAGGAAAGGGTGCTTAAATAAGAATATTTATGGAGACAAAAAGACTCGAACTTTTCTCTTTGGTATGCAAAACCAATATATTACCAGATATACGATGTCCCCTTAATTAATTACAATCTAATAACCCATTTAAAGGGAATTTTTACCATTTATTTCTTAATCCTAAATCTTTAATTAAATTTACAATAAGATTATGGATAGTGAGACTTGAACTCACACGATAAAAAATCAAGTATGCCTAAAATACTCGCGTAAACCAATTTCCGCCTTACCCATATATATTTTTCTTATTAATAGGCTTTAAATAAGAAGAAATTAGTGAAATTTGAATTAACTAATTTATAAACCAAATTAACATATCAGAGATCGGTGTTGGTGGCTATAAAACTTATATATACCTAATTATTAAATTTATTTTTGTTGTATGAAACTTTTTTAAAAATATTAATGAAATTTTTTAACTTACCTTCTATTAATTATAATGTAACACAACTTTGGCGATATTCTCTAAGATCTTTTTCTTTAAATGCTTCTTTATGGGAATTTAATAAATTGTCTTCAACATCGGTGGATCCTATAATTATTTATTCAAATGCAGATATTGATAAATTAAAAATTTTTACCGATAATAAAGGAAAAGCTGGAATTTATCAGTGGAAACATTTAGAATCTGGAAAGATCTATATAGGTTCTGCAATTGATTTAACTAAACGACTTAAAGATTATTATTCATTTTACCATTTAGATCGTAATAAATATATGTATATTTGTAATGCTTTAAGACACTACGGTTATTCAGCATTTTCTCTTTCTATTATTGAATATATAAATATTCAAAATCTCTCAAAAAATGAGACTAAAAAATTGATACTTAAAAGAGAACAATATTATATAAATCTTTTTAATCCTGAATATAATTTATTAAAAGTTGCTGGTAGTTTATTAGGATATCAACATTCTGAGGAAACAATTAAAAAGATATCAGGATCTAATAATCATTTTTTTGGTAAAGCTCATACCTTAGAAACTAAAGTTAAGATGAGTATTGCTAAAGGTACTACTATATATGTATATAGTAGTGATGGTATTACATTAATGAATACTTTTACTTCGGCTAGAGAAGCTGCTAAATTTTTTAATGTAGAACATGGTTCAATATTACGTAATGCTAAGAATGGAAAGTTATTTCAAGATAAATGGATTTTATCCACTAGTATTCAATCAAAACTTTAATTGAACACCCCCCATGTGTTGTGATTTTTTAATTTCTCCTAAATTTTTTTTTAAGTTAGTCATAAAAATTAATATAATAATAATATTAGAGCTCCATGGTCAAATGATTAAGACATTATTCTTCATAATAAAGTTATCGGTTCGATTAGGATTAGTTGTAAAAATTAATTAATCTTTAAATCTTATAGAAGTTTATTGGATTTAGTTATATATTATGCAGAAAAGGAAGGATTATGAATGGTTAACAACTTCATTGTAAATGAAACAATAGAAAGGTTATAAAGAGTTCGATTCTTTCTTTTTTTAATTAATTTTATTTAAAAGATATATATATATTGTAATATTTTGTTTGTACCCTCAATGGTCCGGGTGTTCAAAAGGGCTTTAAATATGAATTATTTTTTGGTTGGTCAGATTTGAACTAATTTCTAAAGTCTATAAAAATTTTATTGGATTTAGTAACGTACTTATGTGAAAGAAGAAAAGAGGAACCTATAAATTTAATTATGATTTTTTCCCTTAAACTTGTGGGGGGGGAGAAGGAATTTAAAATTTGAGGGCCGGGGATCTGGGCTTTACTATATTGAATTATAGTAAATGACTTGTACCCTTTTTCTTTTAATAAAAAAAAATGGTTTAGGTTCCATCAGGGAACCATTTCGTAGAGAAGGTTTAAATCTTTTAATGACTACTTTTGCTGGCTGGGCCTTTATTACTAACATAAGGACTGATGTGAAATCCCTCTAGCTCAGAGGTATGATAAGCTGTCTTTATATGTATCTTAAAGATAAGGATGATAGTTTAATTGGTAAAGCGCTCGACTCCAAACCGAGAAACTGGAAGTTCAAGTCTCCCTCGTCCTGTTATTAAACTAGTATTATCCTTGAAGACAATGCAAAGACCGAGGGCCCCGCGGGCCCGGGCTTTTGAACTTTACTCCCGGAGGGGTAATATAAAGTTTATTTTAATAAACTTAGCTGTCCTTTAAAAAGGGGGCATCGAGTCCTTAAGACCCGAAGCTTTTTAGTTTTTTTTATGTCTTGGCATAAAATACAAAATTTATTTATATATATATATTCTTAACTATATATTAGCAAGCCTGTTACACTTGTATTATATTTCTTACCAAATGAAATAGATTGGTTTAGCTTTGTATTTTATATAATGCATTGTTTATTTAAAGGAGCTTTGCTTTAATCTCGGGACTCGAAGGTTAAAGTTTTATATTTTTTTTATAAAATATAATGTAAAATTTATTAAATTAAACTTAGTTATGTGGCGACCCTAGCCTATTTAACTTATAAGGGTTGATTAACCAATGGCGAGTTTGTCCAGGTAAAGATTTTTAAATCAATAATCAATATATTTAAGTGTAAAATTACTATGATATAAAGGATATTTATCCTTCTCTCTTTTTATAAATGATCCTTAATGGGACTTATTTATTTTCTTCCTATTTGGATTATCTCTTTTGAGGTTTTTTAAATGGATAAAAATTTTCGAGAGATGGTCTTTACAAGACCTTTATATAAATCAACTTAAGTCCGTTTTATGAAAAGATTTATTAAATAGTATTATATATTTTTAAAATATACGATAAAAAAAATCTATTATAAACGAACTATGCTGTTATTATGGGATTTATATTAATTATAATATGAACAAAACAATTCAATCTCATCCTTTTCATTTAGTAGAGCCATCACCTTGGCCATTAGCTACATCATTTGCTTTATTAACTACAACATTATCAGGTGTTATGTATTTTAATAACTATGCAAATGGTGGTTTATTATTAGCATTAGGTTTAATTTCTACAGTATTCTCAATGTCATTATGGTTTAGAGATATAATTATTGAAAGTACATTCCAAGGATCTCATACTTCTAAAGTACAACAAGGATTAACATTAGGATTTATTTTATTTGTAATATCTGAAGTATTCTTCTTTATTTCTCTTTTCTGGGCCTTTTTCCATTCAGCTTTAAGCCCTACTGTAGAATTAGGTTGTGTATGGCCTCCAGCAGGTATTGAAGTTATGAACCCTTGGGAGGTTCCATTATTAAATACAGTTTTATTATTATCTTCAGGTGCAACTGTAACTTTAGCTCATCACGGTTTAATACAAGGTAATAGAAAATTTACTATTTATGGACTTTTTGCGACTATTGCTTTAGCAATACTTTTCACAGGATTCCAAGGATTTGAGTATATTAATGCTCCTTTTACAATTGCAGATTCAGTTTACGGTAGTACATTCTACTTCACAACAGGATTCCATGGATTACATGTACTTATTGGAACAATATTTATAGCTGTAGGTTTATATAGAGTTATAAATTACCATTTTACTGATTTCCATCACGTTGGGTTAGAAGCTGCTATTATTTACTGGCATTAAATATACAAGGTGCAAATTAAAGTAATTTAATTTTAAAAATATCGCTATATGCTGGAAACTCCTTAGAGCTTTAGGTACTAATAATTTAACGTATTAGTAAAAATCTTAAAGATTGGACAATCAGCAGGAAACCAACGAGATATCTCTAGTAGGATCCTCAGAGACTACACGCGATACTCCTTTATTATTAAATTTTATTAATAAAGGATGAAGATATAGTCCACTCATTAATGAGAGTTAATGTAAATTATGTATAAAATACATAAAATTTTAAAAATTAGGTTGTAGATATTGTGTGGTTATTAGTATTCATTTTCTTCTACTATTGGGGTTCATAATTTAATGAACTTTTTATAGATTTAATCGGTGTTCATTCAATAATGAACACCCCCTTCTAAATAAAATTTCATTTTTATTTATCAAAATTTCAAAATAGAAAAATTTATTTAATAGAGAAGGATTTAGGGTATTCTAAATATAATGAAGGATTTCATAATACTAATTAATATATAATTGATTTCAGAATATAATAGATTTCAGAATACAATTTATTCATAAAACATTCTTATTATTTTTTTTATTAATTTTCTATCATTGTAATATTTTATCATATAATAATAAAATATAAATTAGATAAACTAAGTAATAACTCTTGGGGGGAGTTTATAAGTAAGCTACTTATTCCTAAATGTAATGAATCTAATACTACATTAGGGTAGATACCTAAAATGAAACTTACGATTATTAATGGTAATAATACGAAGAATTCTCTTCTGCTAATATCTGGCATTGTAGACATATATCTTGAAGCAGTCCCGAACGAGATTCGGTTAAATAACCAGATTGAGTATCCAGTACCTAAGAAAATTCCAGTAGCACCTAATATAGCCATAATTGGGTTTTGTTGGAAAGCTCCAGCAAATGACATAAATTCACCAATAAAGTTACCAGAGAATGGTGTAGCTATGTTAGCAAGAGTAGCAAAGAAGAAGATTAATGATAAGATTGGCATGCTTGTTGCGATCCCTCTGTAATATTTAATAATTCTTGTATGACTTCTAGTATATAAGATATCACCTACAATTATAAATAATAATGGAGAGATTACTCCATGTGCTAAACCTAAGATTACTGCACCTTCTATTCCTTGTAAATTGTTAGAGAATAAACCTAATACCACTACACCCATATGTGAAACAGATGAGTAAGCAATAATAGCTTTAACATCAATTAATCGTAAACAAGTTAAAGAGGCATAGATTATACTAATTACAGCTAAAGTGTAGATAAGAGGAGTGAAATATAATGTCGCATCTGGTAAGAATGGAATCATAACTCTTAAAGCTAGGTAAGTAGCTAATTTAAGTATAACACCTGCTAATAAAACAGAACCTCCTATTGGCGCAGCTACATGCGCGAATCCAAGCCATATGTGTCCAGGAATTAATGGAGTTTTAACAATAAAAGCAATTAAGAATCCTACAAAAAGTAATTTTTGTACATCTGTACCAAAATCTATAGTAGATAAGATTTGGAAATCTGTTGTTCCTGTTAAGATTAAAATTGTTATTATAGATAATAACATAAATAAAGATCCGAATAATGTATATAAGAATAATAAGAATCCTGCTTTTTCTTTAGTTAATAAATCACCAAAATTAATTATTATAATAAATAATGGAATTAATATACTTTCGAAGAAAATATAGAATAATAATAAATCTAAAACTATAAAAGTTGCTATTAATAAACTTTCTAATATTAAAAAATTTAATAAATAAGATTTAAGATTATTTTTATGATCCCAACTTGTTAATATTATTATAGGGAAAAGGAATGTTGTTAATAATACAAAAAATAATGATATACCATCTATTCCTACATTAAAATGACAGAATGATATTTCTGCCCATTCTTGTACAAATTGGTATTCATGAGTATTATTATCAAATTTCCCCCATATTACTAAAGAAATTACAAAATTAATAATTGTAGATCCTAATGTTATCCGTTTCATTAATGATTCATTTTTATTTACAAAAAGTAAACTTAAAGCACCTATTAAAGGTATAAAAAATAATGCTGTAAGCATAGTAATTTTATATTTAACGCCTTTGAGGCGATATTAATTTCTAATCTTCATTTAGTTTAATATAAAATATTATAAACTCTTGTTATTAGTTTTTGCCTTATTATCTATAAACTAAATGAATTTATTTTTATGGGCCTTTGCATGACTTATTAAAGTATAGCGATATATATAAGAATATTTGAAATGATAAATATTGGATATTATATTTGTATTTTGGAGAGTGTTTATTTATATTATACCGGTAATAAAATTTAAGACCTTCTTATAAAAATGGCCCCTGTGGGAACCTGTTAGGATCCCTCTTCGGGGATCCTAATATTGTTATACTATAAAATTAATATAAGGTTTTTTAAATGGAGAAGATATAATAAAATTATTCATTTAATTAAGTTTTATATTTTTCAGAAAAAACAAAAAAACATTAATTATTGAATTAGAATAAATAAAATAAAATTTTAAAAAGGAAGGGGGAGTTTAGCTTAATTGCTCGTTTAACCATGCCATGTATTTCTCTAAAGAAACAGCTTCGATTACAATTGGCATAAATCGTCTATTAAACTTTAAAATAGTATAAGTTGTAAAACCTATACCGTTTAATTATTTTTTAAAAGGAGACCCGTCTTTATAAATTTCTTTAATTATAGATGACTCTTGAATTTTTTTTTCTATTGTTTTTTCTAATTCACTTCTTTGGCTAAGAATTTCTTCATTTAATGCATTCTTAACTTCGCTTAAAAGAATTTTGTCTTCAACTGTTGTTGTTTCAATTGAATTAATCTCTTTTAGGTTTTCTTGTAAATTATTTAAAGATTTAATTTTATATGTTAGTAGATCTATTTCATTCTTTATATTAACTATTTCTCTATTAGGGTTTTCTACGCCAACTTTAGTTAAAAAACTATCTAAAGTTCCGCCGAATATAGGTTTAAAGATAGCTGGTCTACCGCTATGTGCTAAAAGTTCGTCTATACCAAGACCTAAAGCGATGGTGGTACCAGTACCAGCTCCATAAACACATACACCTTTAGCACAAGCTGCTAATCTAAAACCAAAAGTAGCAAACTTATCTATTGGGGAATTTCTTACTTCTAATTTTCCATTCTTCCATAAATATATAAGATATTTAATTTTAATAAAACTAATAATAGTTATATAAATTAAATGGATAAAAACAAAAGGTAGAATAAGAACTAAGCTAATATTAGATTTTAAATATAATTTTGAAATCCAAAGAATAAAAGATATACCTCCTATAACTCTAAAAATACGTACAATAACGCTATTATGGAATATTAGAACATTATCAGGCAATAATTCAAGGTAAATACCTTTCTTTAAACCAAAAGCGAATCTTTGAAATTTAGATTTCTTTTTTGGGGTATTATTAGAACTAAAAAACCTGACTTGAGAATTTAGGGAAAATTTATTATTCAAACTAAAAGGCAAGAGCAATAATCCTGTTTGAAATATGGATGTTTGAAATAACCCTCCTAATATATCTATTCCCGATGCTGAAGCACTGAATAATAATATTAAAAAAGCAATTCTGTGAATTAAGATTGTTGATAAATAAGTAGAAGCTAGTGGTATCGTTATTACTAGAGTTATTATTCCTAATAGTAACATTTATCTAAAAAAAATCACAAAGAAAGATATTTATATTAAATATAGGTTAGTTAAGGATATTAATATAAAAATATAGGTTAGCTAAGGATATTTATACTAAATATAGATATAGCCATTTTAATTTCTAAAAAAGGGGGAGTTTAGCTTAATTGCTCGTTTAACCATGCCATATATTTCTCTAATGACACTGCTTCGATTACAATCGGCATAAATCCATGGTTTACACCACAAATTTCTGAACATTGTCCATAGAACAATCCTTCTCTGTTAATGAAAGTAGAAGTTTGGTTCAATCTTCCTGGAATTGCATCAAGTTTAAGTCCTAAGGCTGGGATTGCAAAAGAGTGAATTACATCACTACCAGTTAAAATAAATCTTACATGAGTATCTACAGGTAATACTACTCTGTTATCTACTTCAAGTAATCTAAATTGACCTTCTTCTAAATCAGCTTCAGGAACCATGAAACTATCAAAAGCTATTGGTTCTCCTGAATCTGAAATATAATCAGAATATTCATAACTCCAGAACCATTGAGAACCTACAGCTTTAACAGTGATAGCAGGATCTATTACTTCATCCATAAGGTATAATAATCTAAAGCTTGGAAAAGCAATAGCTACTAATACTAATGCTGGAGTAACTGTCCAGATTAATTCTATTACTGTACCGTGTGTAAAATATTTGTATACGATAGGGTTAGTTTTAGTGTTGAATTTAAGTATAATTGTACCTAACATCCAAGATACTCCGATTACAATAATTACTAAATAAAACATGATTTGATCATGAAGATCTACAATTCCATCAAAAGAAGGTGATGCACCATCTTGGAAAGATAATTGCCAAGGTTCTGCTACATCTAAGAAAACAGTAGGTAAGTTAAAAATTTTTGATAACATTTTAAAAAAAAAAGAATTTCGTACAACAAAAATAAATTTAATAATTAATTATATATAATATTTATAGCCACTTTGAACCAAGTAAGGAACCAATAATATAGGAGGTGTATATTTGCCCGGTCCTGGACCGACCCTTGATTTAAATTATACAGACTCCCGTTTCCGAGTTTTTAATTTTTTATATATTTAATAAAATAAAGGATTTTTTTTTGTAATATGAATTAGGTAATTATATTTATAGAAATCTTAAAGAAGAGATGGAAAAATAGAATCATTAGCTATAACTAAATCAGAAAATGATCTTCAAAAATTAATTAAATATAAAACACTTGAAAGATTCTTAGATTCATTTATTCTTACTAAACTGTATAAAAATGATATATTACAAGATAGTCCAATAAATTCAACATATTTAATGAGTAAGAATGTATTTCCTAGAACCATTGATTCTATTGATATCGTTAGTATTGATATTGTTGATATAGAATCTACCACTATGGATTCTAATGAAATACCAACTACCCGAAAAACTTTTGTTATTGATGTATTTCTTATGGAAACTACTATATTTAAATCAAGCATAATCTGGTATTCTTCTAGACATACCCGCTAATCCTAAGAAATGTTGAGGCATGAATGTTAAATTTACACCTATTGATAATGACCAGAAATGTATTTGTCCTAAACATTGGGTTTTTATCTCTGATATTGTTAATTCGTATTAATTCTTTAGAATCTTCACTATGTTTAAAACCTAAACGTGAATAAGCCGTAGGATTAATGTTATAAGGAGGAGTAAGTAAATCTATATAATATTGCTTTCGTAAGATTAAGTCTTTAATATCACAATACTCTAAAATATATAGAGAAAAGTTATCATGAGTATGGTACATAAGAGCTCTTTGTATTAAGAATTTATTTTTTTAAGATAGGTTGGACTAATATAATAATAAAGACGATGTTTTAAATTAATACTAGATCCTACATAATATTTTTTATTAATATTATTATACCATAAATATACTCCGGATTTACTACAATTCTTATTATAAATTAAATTTTTAGACTTAGCACTATTTAAATAAACTTTTGCAGGTTTATTAGAAATAAGCCATGTTTTAAATTGAATATCTAATTTATTATCTTCATTATTTTTTTCTGTAGAGAAGAAACATGTCTGCCCGAGGAAGGCAGATTTAGCCACAAATGAATTAAAAGTAGCTTTAAAAGTGGTATTTAAAGTTACAGTGTAATTAAGTTTATTTAAATTTGTCATTTTTTTGTAAAATATATCAGCCGGCTGGTTACAGGTTAAATAAATTATTAGGAACAGATTAGTAAAAATATCAAGAAAAAGATAAGGATACAAGCCTTCTTTAATATCTTGAGATAAAATATTTCATGTAAAGTTACATCTCCTCCTTCATTATACTACGAATGAAATGATTAATCTGTAAAGAATAAATTTATTCAAGCAATAAAACCTTAGGGTGGTAAACTAAGGCCTGAAATAGATGGATTTACAATAAAAATTAACCATTTAAATTATAAGAGTAGAAGCTAACGTTATCCTGGTTGACGCAATATTACTTGCATACATAAAGATATAAAATATCAAGGAAGAATCTAATTTTTATCTTAAAATTATCTAATTTGCTGTTTTATCGATTAAACTATTGATAAATTTTATCTTTAATACTAGTCAAAATTTTTACTTTAATACTAGTAAAACTTATTATCTTAATATAAATAATTTATGTTTAATTTTTTAGGGGGGTGTATATCTTAAAAACTTTTATTATATACGTTAGAGGCTTAATTAATATATCTCGAAAGCTTTGATAATACACGGGATTAAAATTGAAAAAGCAATTACAACTGGTAACATGTTACACCAGATTGCTGCCATTAATTGATCATATCGTAATCTTGGGAAACTTGCTCTAATCCAGATTAAAATGAATAATAAAATAGAAGTTTTAAATCCTAATGATAAACCAGTCATTAATCCATTAGATTCAACACCTGGGATTAAATAACCACCTAGGAATAATATTGAAGATAATGTAGATAAGAATACAATAGCTCCATATTCTGCTAAGAAGAAAAATACAAAAGGGAATGCTGAATATTCAGTCATAAATCCTGCTGTTAATTCTGATTCTGATTCTGGTAAATCAAAAGGTGCTCTATTACTTTCAGCTAATATAGCTATTAAGAACATTAAAGCTATAGGAAATAATGGTACTATATACCAAACAGCTTTTTGAGCTTCTATAATTTTAATTAAATTAAATGAACCTACAAAAAAGATTACTAATAAAATTATTAATCCAAAAACTACTTCATAACTTATTAATTGTGCTGTAGCTCTTAAAGAACCTATAAATGAATATTTATTATTTGAGGCCCAACCTGCTAATATAATACCATAAGCTGCTACTGAAGATATAGCTAAAATTGTTACAATACCTAAAGAAAAATCAGCTATTACTAAACCTTTACCATATGGTATAAGAGTCCAAACTAATAAACCACAAACTAAAGAAATCATAGGTGCTAATACAAAAAGTATTTTATCTGTATTTGAAGGTAATACTAATTCTTTAACTAGTAATTTTAAAGCATCTGCGAATGCTTGTAATAACCCATAATATCCTACTTTATTGGGCCCTATTCTTCGTTGCATACTTCCCATTACTTTACGCTCAGCTATAGTAACATAAGCTATAGAACCTAATAAAGGTCCTATTACAATTAATGCTTCTAATAATGAAATTAACATATTAATAATTATTATTTCTTTATCTCTGTTTAAGTCCTTATTACTCTTTTAGGAATATTTTTTTTAGAGACCTTACTTATCATCATATACATTATCTCGGGCAAAGGGAGATTAGCCAAAATTTGCTAGCCGAGATTTTAATGCAGTTACCTTTAATCGAAAAAGGAATATCGCTTTGGAAGAGCACTGGTATACCATTTACCTATAACTGCTTATTTATATACAATAAAAAGCCCCATCCATTCGTAGTTAAGTTTATTAAATAAACTTTGCATTAAACTTTAATTTGGCTTTTGGCGTTCGGACCCGGGTCTTAAAAATATAATGCTTGCAAAGGGATAGTTTTTTAGAGATTACTATAAAAATTATAAGATATAAATTGATACTATAAATATTAAAGTTTACCTATTCGGACCCCGGTCCTAAAAAATTAATTCGAGAGCCCCACGGGGGCCGGGCTTATATTTTATCTCCCACAGGCTTGCAAGAAAGAGTTAAAAAAATAAAATATGCAAAAAAACACTTGAATGGATTTGAACCATTATTACTAAGTTTCGAAGACTCATACTTTTCCAGTTAAGTTACAAGTGCTTAATTAAAAATAAAATTTGCAAAAAATAATAGTTCCTTTGGATATCTAGCCTAGATGGACTTAATCAAACCCTATAAATCCTGTACATAGAATAAGTTATCGTAGAAAAGGAATAAAGCTTGCGGGGGCTGAAGCCTGAAGAAAGGGGCTATAAATAGTATATTATAGATAAGGCGATTATAGTTCAATTGGCAGAACGGTAGATTGTGGATCTATATACCAAGGTTCGAACCCTTGTTTTCGCCCAGACCTAAGCTTATTAATAATAAACTTTGGTCAACCCCTTGGTATTTGAGAGGTAGACCTGCAGGATAATTCAAAGGTTAACTCAAAAAGAAAGAATAACGCTATTCTTAAGGAAACTATTAAAAATTAAAAAATTTATAAATCGACCAGAGGCAATCTTAAGCCCTTATAGGGGATAAAACTGTTATTCAAAGTTATCAAAGCTTATAGATAATAGATAAGGTTTAATTTTTTGAAATAAGTTTTTATTGAAAATTCATTTAGCTTAACTAGATAAAGCACTCGAATGGATTTGAACCATTATTGTTAGACTTAGAAGATCTATACTTTTCCAATTAAGTTACAAGTGCTTATCATTTTTATTTTTATTGGACCAGTCTTGAACATTATTTATAATAAAACTAAAATTTAATATTAAATTCTTTACCATTATGACCTCGACAGGTCCAGAGGGAGGGATATTAAATTATTTATGGTTATAAACCAAAATAAAATAACATATATGTTAATTCCTTAACACAAAATAATAGATAAAATTTAGTCTTTTTGAAGGCTATGAAATTCAAAGATCGGTTCCTCGACCCGGGCATCAAATAAATTAGTAGTTAAGTTAAAGTTATGAAAGAATATTTTAACTTTAAAGCCTTTTATCTTTTACATAAATTTCTTTTTTATTTAAATTATTATTTTATTTAGTTCCCCTGCGAGACTTTTTACAGGATAATTAACCTTTTCTTTCGTTTTAAGTGTAAGACCCTCAGAGAGGTCCAAACAAGATAATTTGATTTTATTTTAATTTTTATTTAATATTAAATATTGTTGAAAGATAACTGCCTGGGAAAGGTTAAATCATCCATGTAGACCTTTTAAGAAATCTACTAACCCATTGATTGGTGATTGACCCTGAGATTTTTATTTATTTGCTCCGAGGATGAATCGAACAACCGTAAAAGGTTTTTCAAACCTCTACTTTACCACTAAGCTATCGGGGCTTTTTTTTTATTTATATAAGGATTTTACAGCCTTACTAAATTTTAAAACAATATTAATATCTTAAAAAATTTTTAACTTAACAATTTTAGAATTTATATCATGGGTTAAATTTTTATATTGAAAAAAAATATAAGTAATAGGGAATAAAATAATAACTATCGGATTTAAGGTCCCAATAAACATAAAAAAAGGATCTATAGTGTGAAGAGTTTTATTACGAATAATTTGCATATTAGAAATAGATTTAATGGAACCATTAAAGTATTTTAATTTAAGTAAAAAAGTGAAAAAAAGATTATTAAAATTAAGGATAATTTTAATGGATGATAGTATAGTCTTATAAATAAAAGATACAGAACCCTCTAAAGAATATATCGAAATAACTAATCATAACTATTATCAACAACTAGATATGAATAATATCTTACGAACGAAATTAAATAAAGCAATAGCATCAGAAATAATGACATATTCAAAAGTTCGAATACATGAATTCAAAGATATATATAGAGATGTTTATTATTCGAATACAGACTCAATAATTACGGGAAATAAATTACCGAATAAATACATTAACAATGATTTAGGATTCATGAAAGATGAATGTAATGATTTGTTAATAAATAAAAGATTATTTATATCATCAAAATTATATGGGTTAAGATTAAGCTCAGATGAAGAAATAATAAATTAAGAGAAATACTAGCAAAAAGATTAACCTTTGAAGATTTAATAAGAATACAAAAAGGTAAAGAAATTAAATTTAAAAGAACTCAATTATTTAAATCATTGAATAATTTATCGATATTCGAGAAAAAAATAGATAAAATTGTTAAACAGGTAATATCACAAGAGAAAATACCTATTTATGGGAAGATGGATTAATTATAAGTTATAAAGATATTCATAGAACTGTATTAATAACTATAAGAGAAAATCTATTAAGTCAAAAAATGTCTCACAGAGTAAATAAATTAATAGAAAATATAAAGAAAATATTAAATCGTAAAGGTGAATAGGTAAAGGGACTATTTTATACAAATTGTATGTTAACACCCAACAAAGATGTAGGAAAAGGCAAATAAAGATGTAGGAAGAGGCAAATAAAGATGTAGGAAAAGGCAAATAAAGATGTAGTAATTATCTCAATAAATTCCTTATTTATGTATCCTGCAAATACAATAAATATGAAAGTGGCACAAAAAATATCTATATTGTCTATGATATTCTGAAATTAAAAACATTTTTATAAAGATTTTATTAAATATCTTTATGTTAATTTATTAAAGGGGGGTGTTAAACTATTTAGTTGTTTTAGTTCCTAAATCGAATAACGTGTTTTCTATAATTCCTACTACTGGTAAGATTACTAAGAAGTAAGAGAAATAGAATACTGTAGAAACTTGTCCAATTTCTACTAATGGGCTTTCTGGATGGTTTGCACCAATCCAACCTAAGATTAAGAAATTAGCAACGAATAACCAGAAGAAGAATTTCATGATTGGTCTGAATTGCATAGATCTAATTCTAGATGTATCTAAGAAAGGTGTTGCTAATAGGATTAAAATAGCTGCCACCATTCCGATAACCCCAAGTAATTTATGAGGTATTGATCGTAATATTGCATAGAATGGAAGTAAATAGAATTCTGGTACAATTGAGATAGGTGTTACTAATGGATTTGCTGGGATATAGTTATCACTTTCTCCAAAGAAATTTGGATTAAAGAATACAAAATATGCAAATAAAAAGAAGAAAACAAAAAGACCTACTAAATCTTTGAAAGTATAGTAAGGGTGAAATCTTATTCTATCTACATTTGAAGTAATTCCTAATGGATTGTTTGATCCATGCTCGTGTAAAGCTATAAGATGCATTATTACTAAAGCAGCTAATATAAATGGTAATAAATAATGTAAACTAAAGAATCGGTTTAAAGTAGGGTTACCTACAGAAAAACCTCCCCATAAGAATTCTACAAAATCATTTCCAATCCACGGTATTGCTGACATTAAATTAGTAATTACTGTAGCTCCCCAGAAAGACATTTGTCCATAAGGAAGTACATAACCTAGGAATCCTGTTATTATTAATAATAAGAAGATAATTACACCTATTGACCATAACATTACTCTAGGTGCTTTATATGATCCGTAATATAATCCTTTAGCCATATGGATATATATGAAAATAAAGAAAAATGCAGCTCCATTTGCATGGAAATATCTTATCATCCAACCATAATTTACATCTCTCATAATATGTTCAACACTAATAAAAGCTAAATCTACATGTGGTACATAATGCATTGCTAATGTAACACCTGTAGCGATTTGAATTACTAATACAACACCAAGAAGACTACCATAATTCCATAAATATGAAATATTTGAAGGAGATGGTGAATCTATTACATAACTATTAACTAAACTTAAAAATGGATGGGTTTTTAAAAGTTTCAAAATATTTTTATTTTTTTATATTCCTTAATTTATCATTTTTTTATTATAAAATAATAAAAAATTATGTTATATTAAAACAAAAAATAAAAAAAGGTATACCCCTTTACGGAAGTATATTGTTTTTATAATTTTTATTTCCCGGTCCCCCGCAGGCTTATGAGGGAAAAGAAGAAAACTTTATGCAAAACAATAAAAACAAAATTAGTTTTTAATTTAAGGCTATTTTAGTCACTTCAGACAGTAATATATAATTACTCTGGGTTTAATATTTAACTAAATGAGTACTCTAACAAATTTAAAGCATATAATAATTATATCTGAACGTTAATAATAAACCCACAAGACTTATAATTAGATAACTATAAGAATATAGATAAAATTATCATTCGTGTTTAATCCGTATCTTTATAGAAAGGATATAGCTTTATTTATAAAATTAGAGATTTTAATAACATACAATTTTGTATGTTATATTATATAATATACCTTAGTATAAAGGTAAATGTAAATTAAGACAAGGAAGAGTCGAACTTCCATCGTGTCCGTTATGAGCAGAAAGCTTTACGTTAAGCTATTGTCTTATTAATATATTAACTTATGAATAGTCATAAGTTACTTAAATTATTTTCCTTTCCTTCCCTATAAAATTTTGAAAGAATAGGAAAATTATTGAGGAGTTTTTTGATAAAAAATTAGTTTCCGATCAATAAACCGAATGCATCCTTAAATCCCTTCCCTATCATAAGCTTGTAGGGAGGATGGAAAGTCAAACCCTAAGGGTTTGGAAAATGGGGGGAGTTTGTCTTGATTGTAAAATGACGAGAAGAAATTAAGAATAAAGAAGAAATAAACACTAATAATAATCTAGCATCATCTAAATATAATATTGAAGCTGTTAATGTAATAACAGACATGATTATATACAATGCTAAGTTAGGGATATATCCGCTATCTGCACTTGCTATAGTTTTACTAGTATTTGAGAAAAGATTAGTAAGCCCTGTAGGTCCTACTAATTCAAGAGTACCTCTATCTATTGTTTTATGAGTAAGATAACCTAAGTTTAAGATTAAAGCAACTATACGAGAATAAACTAAATCAAAGAAATATTTTTGATTTAAGAATGTGTATAGAGTTCTACCAAATTTAGACAATTTAATTTCAACTAGGATATTTGGTACAAATTCATAGAATAATAATGTACCAATAAACCCACAAATAGTTAAAATAGATGGTAATAATTTTATGAATAATGGAATTGCAAACTCTGCATCAATTAATATAATATTATTTGGATGGATGAATACAGCATTCCCGAAGAAATCGCTACCCATTCCAATAAATAAGTCTTTAGATAAATAACCAAAAATTACTGATAATACAGCTAATATACCTAAAGGTATTGCCATGAAGAAAGGTGCTTCATGAGTATTTTCATAATTATTTCTAGTACCGTTAGGAATAGAGAAGAAAGTTAAATATAAAAGTCTTGTCGTATAAATAGAAGTAAAGAATGCTGCAAGAGTTGTTAACCAATAAGCAAAAGATCCTTGGAATGTATATTGTCCATAACCTGATAAGATGATTATCTCTTTAGAATAGAAACCTGATAAGAATGGGAAAGCAATATTACTTAAAGCAGCAATAAACATTACTACAAAAGTAAATGGTAATAATTTAGCTAAACCTCCCATTCGTCTTACGTCTTGTTCATCTGCCATAGCATGAATTACAGATCCAGCAGCTAAGAATAATAATGCTTTAAAGAAAGCATGATTAATAATATGATAAAAAGCTATATTATATTGACTTAAACCACATACTGCACCTAAATATCCTAATTGACTAGCTGTTGAATAAGCAATTATTCGTTTAAGATCATTTTGTACTAATCCAATAGAAGCAAAAACAAATGCTGATAATGAACCTAAACATGTAATTACTATTAATGCTGTACTACTATATTCTAATAATGGTGAAGTTCTTATCATTAAGAAAATTCCAGCTGTTACCATAGTAGCACTATGAATTAAAGCTGAAACTGGTGTAGGACCCTCCATGGCAGTAGGTAACCAAGCATGAAGACCTAATTGAGCTGATTTAGCCATAACACCAATTAATATACATAAACAAATAAATGTTAAAATATCAGTATTAATATATGGAGCTAAAGAAAATAAGTTAGAAAAATCTAAATTTCCAAATACAAAAATAATTGCAAAAAGAGCAATAGACATTCCCCAATCACCTACTTTATTAGTAACTATAGCTTGTATTGCTGATTTAGTAGCAGCTATTCTTGTAAACCAGAAACTAATTAGTAAATAAGAACATACTCCTACACCTTCCCAACCTACAAATAATACTAATAAATTATCTCCACACACTAATAATAACATACAAAAAGTAAAAGCTGATAAATAACTAAAAAATCTTTGTGTATGAGGATCAGCTCCCATATATCCTATTGAGTACATATGTACTAAAGAAGAGATAAACACAATAGGAATAAGCATAGATACAGTTAAACTATCGAATGTAAATCCCCATTTTACTAAAAAGTACTCAGAGTCTATCCAGCTAAATAAATCTACTGACACGCTCGATTGGTTCAGACCTACTTCATAAAACGCTGTAAAAGATAATAAACACGTAACTATAAGCCCGAAAGTAGTAATGAATTGACTACCTTGAGCCCCTAATTTACGTCCAAACAATCCAGCAAAAATTGAACCTACTAAAGGTATTAAAATTATTGATAAATACATTGTAACGTGTAAAAAAAAATTCCTCTTTATTTATAAAACGCTATAAAGAATAAAATATAAAATCTTATTCTTTTAATTGAATAGATAGAATCCATTCATTTTTAAATAGTTTTCCATTTCTAGCATATTTTAATATACTTTCTTTGGAAACATCAAAATGTTTTTAGTCCTATTATTAGAAGAATATAGGATCTGAAAATCAGAGAGTTACCACATTCAACCTTCCTTGTTCCTCGGAGTTTAGGATACCTCTAACAAGTAATTTGCAGCATCAGAGGTTGCTGTTTCCTGCCATATAAAGAATAAAAAATTACATTTATAAATGGGCATCTAATTGTCATCCCTAATGCACCTAGTCGCTTTTCAAGTGATCCAGCTTAACCGGATTCGGTAGGAGTTAAGAGACTAATACCATTTACCTGCAATCAATGCTCCACAGGTAAAGGAAAGAGAGAAATAGAATTATTTAATTCGAATAGAATTATTTAATCCGAATTGACCCTCTTAATCTGTAGAAGGCGATTACTATTCCTAAACCAATTGCTGATTCAGCTCCAGCTATAGCAATAATATATATTGCATATAATTCACCCATAATATCATCAAAGGCAAAAGATGAAATAAGAATCATAAATGTTACAGCTAATAACATTAATTCAATAGAAATTATTAATAAAATAATGTTTTTACGATTCAAGATGAACCCTAAAATTCCTATTAAAAACAAAGTAATTGATAAATTCATTTTTTTTTATATAAAATTTTTATTCCCAAATGTTAAAAACAAAAGTCTACGAAGCTTTGTTATGAATCTTTATATTTCCATACAAAACTCCGATTACATTTATACTTATTTATTTGACACACTTTATAGTTTTATTAAAAAAAGACTTATATAATAATTCTATTTTAAAAATTCTATAATTAAATATTATTAATTAAATAATATTAAATAAAATAATATTATTTTATTTAATATTATGTTATATTTTTGTCTGATTCTTCAAAATAAAAAAAAAGGACCCTTTTCCGCAAGCTTACGAAGGTCCAAACAGAAAAATTTTATTTAATAAGTAATTACAAAAACTTTCTATCTTTGACCGGATAGATCCACTGTTTATTTTCTTTTTTATAAAAAAACCTCCGAAACGGATGCGAACAAATAGAAAAATAAACAAAATAAATTAAATTTTCATCCTTTATCTATTCGATTTCACAAAGAAGAACTTATTTAGAGAAATTTAAATAATAACCTATTGTGAAACTCGAACTCATATGCTAAAAAGCAACTGATTTTAATTCAACATCTTTGTAAAGTATAATATATATTTAAATTTTGGTTAATTCTTCCCTGCGAGCCAACCCGTATCCTGATCTTTTTTTTAATTTTACCTATTGTGAGACTCGAACTCACACGCTAAAAAGCAATTGATTTTAATTCAACATCGTATACCAATTTCGACAAATAGGTTTATTTATTTATAAAATTAAAATAAAAAAAGACCGGAGAAGTTTAAATTATTATAAAAAAATAATTTTAAATAGTCTCCCCTCTGTGGTCCCCTTTATTTTATACTCTCTGGGGACGACCTTTTTTATTTAAAATATTTGAGCCGGGGGACCTCTGCAAAAATGCGGAGGTGGGGGCCCCGGATAATTTAAAAAATTAAAAATTGGTAGCCCGGAGGTCTGCCCTAGAAAAGCGAGGGTTAACCATCCTCTTTAAGGAAGGTCTATTTTTATATATATAAATATAAAAACTGGGACCTATTATAAATATTTTCGGGTCGGTCAGAATCGAACTAACTAGTTTTTAAACCCAATTTAAACGCCAAACCTTTAGGCTTCGACCCGTTTATATATAACATAATAATACCCTCCCTCCTCCCCCCCCGCAAGCTTGCGGTGGGCCTAAAATCTGTTACAATTTTAGCTTTAAAATATTCTATACAAACAATAATAAGAAAATGTTAAATAAGTTAATTGTCCAGGGGGGGTTAAATCACCCACGTAAAGCCTTTTAAGCATCTACCAACCCATTGATTGGTAATTGACTCTGAGATTTTTATTTATTTGATTAATTAATCATGTTTTTATTTAGTTTAATTTTTGATAGAAAATATTAACCTATAATAATTAACTCAGTTTATTTAAAATAATATTTAGTTAAACAAATAATTAAAACTCCCTTTATTGTTATGGTAGCCAATTACGTTTATACCATAGTAAGAATAACATTTATTTTAAATAGTAAGATTAATTTAATAAACTTAGCTAATTAATCAGTGTCGAGTTTTAATAACTAGTCTGTAAAATATACTTATAGAGATTTCTGTAAAATATACTTATAGAGACTTCTGAAAAAATAATTATCCAACATTCCGGAGGAAACTTATTAGGAGTTTTGGAGGTTAATAAACCACCTTCGGAATGGTCCCTAATGGGACTTTTTGGATAATTTTATTAATAAACGGAAGAAGAGGGATTCGAACCCACAAAGAGGAATCTCTAAGGATTTAGCAAATACTTTGTCTTGCCCATGACGATCCTTCCAAAAATACTTATGTTTTCCTTTTTAGGGGGTCTTGATAAATTAATCAAATTAAATTAGCTTATAAAATCAGTTTTTAACCTAGTTAACTAGAAACGAGTTTATTGGGAATTCAATCGGCTTATTATAATTTGGTCTCCGACATTTTATTTGTTTGACTAAGGGTTTAATAATAAATTGATCAATAAGTTTCCTCAGGAAGGGATATATTCCGAGGGAAAATCTTTTTGGAACTTTATTTTCTGGGTTCGGTAGATTCGAACTACCAATCTCTTAAGTCAAATTTAAGTGTCCTGCCAGATTAGACTAGAACCCATCTAATATATTATAATTATATAAGTTTATGGCCAATAAAATAATTTATTTTACCTGACGACCCAATAAAGTGGGGGAAGTATGTCCGGACATACTAAATATAAGACCTAGTCTTATAATAAAAGGGTAAAAAGATTAAAACTTTTTAAAAAGTTCAAGTCTTGTATAATTTAACCATAAAGTGTGTCAAATAAATAAGTATAATATTAAAATAATTCTAACATATTCCGTAGTCGGCGGTATATTTTATTAAAGTCTAGGCCTTCCAAGCCTTAACCTCTTCCCCTCGACAGGTCTATAATAGATGATTAATATTAATTTGGGAACAAAAAAATACATAGAAATTTTAATGAAAAATACAATTATATTATTTAATAAAAATTTACCGTATCAACCGGTAATTATTTATAATAACGCAGATACAGAGAGATTACAAATTTTAAAAGATAACAAGGGAAAAAGTGGTTTATATCTGTGGACTCATAGAGAAACAGGTAAAAGATATGTAGGATCAGCAGTGGACCTATCTAAACGGTTAAAAAATTATTATTCTCCTTTAAAATTAAAACGAGCGGATAATTATATAGCTAGAGCTCTTCTTTTTCATACTCATTCTGCATTTTCTCTTACAATTATAGAGTTTATCTCAATAAAGGATTTATCTTTAGAGAAAGCACGTGAATTAATACTTGAACGAGAACAGGTTAATATAAATTTACTTAAACCAGAGTACAATATTCTTAAGGTTGCAGGATCCTTATTAGGTTATAAACATACTCAAGAATCCTTAACTAAAATAAGCTTAAGTAATTTAGGTAAAACTCATTCAGTTGAAACTGTAAATAAAATAAAAATAGCTTTAAGAGGCGAAAAAAATCCAATGAGTAAAAATGTATTAGTTTATTCATTTGATTTAGAGACAAAAGATATGGTACTATATAAATCATTTAATACTTGTATAGAAGCAGCGAAATATTTCGATTGTAGTACACGTAATTTATCTAGATATTTAGATAAAAATAAATTATATAAAAAACAATGGATTTTATTATCTTCTTTAGTAAAGGATAATAGTAAAGAATAATAGTAAGGAATAATAATAGGGGTTAATATATTATTAGCGTGGAATCTTTTTAATTTGTTAGTTAATCCCTTTTTAAATTTAAATTATAATAAACTAATACCCCCCTAAACTATATATAATAATAGTTATTATAGTTTAACGGTTAAAACAAAAAATTCATACTTTTTAGATAGAAGTTCAATTCTTCTTAATGACTTTTTTAATTTAAACTTCTCCCCCTTACGGGGGGGGAAGAATTTCTTTTTTTCAAGACTAAAATAATCTTAAGGATTTAAGTACTCTTTTCATTATTATTTATTTCCCGGCCCCGCAAGTTTGCGGGGAAAAAGTTTTGACCCATCAGAAACTCAAACAATACCTAAAAATAAGATTAATATTTCTATTTACAAAGTAGAAAATGAGGAAATTAAAATAAATATATAATATCGTTTTAAGGCTGAATGATCAGTCTTTCTATTTTTATGTTTGAAAGGTATAAATAATAAATAGTCCGGGCCCCCTTAAATTAACTTAACGGTAAAGTGTCTTAAGGGGTTTTAAAAAATTTTAACAGTAGACTATCATTAAGATAAAACTTTTTTATTCTTTCCCGGGCTTTCACAAATTTGCGGGGGATTAAAATTCTAGCCCTCTGGACTCGGATTCGACCGTGAATGGCCCCCTCCGGGTCTAGTATTGTGAATTTTTAGTTAATTTGTTCGAATATAATTAAAAAAAAAATATTAACAAAAAATATAAAAAAATTTCGAGGACTGGCCCGAGGACTCAGGGTTACGAAATATTAAAATTGTTATAGCACAAATATAGGAAGATATATAAATATGTCTAAATAATATAATAATTAATATACAGTATATCTTAATTTGCTTAATGGTTAATTTTAGTAATTAATACCCTTTTTCTTATTTTTTATATTTTATAAGTGACCTTAAAAAAAAATTAAGAATTTTAATAATAATAGGAAATTAGCTTAACGGTAGAGCCATTTGCTTACACCAAATAGGTGATAGTTCAATTCTGTCATTTCCTAATTTTAGATAGTGAAAGTTTAATTCTTTTATTCCCTAAATACTTTTTCTTTCCCTCCACATAAGCTTGTAGGAGCCGGGAAAAAATGATCTGCTATTTTATTTCGAGATTTATACTAGCAACATTAATCCTGTTCGGACCCCTTCGGAGGGTCCTCATTGATTATATCAACATGGATTTAGACCTTTCAAATGAAAAATTGTATTAATCTTTTATTCTTCGCAAGTCAGCGGAAAAAAGATAAAAATACTTTACCAGGAACTTAGGAATATTAAAGGAAAGTCCAGAATACTAAAACTAAGAAAAAAAACTAACTAAGTTAAGTCTTTAAAACAATAATTATCTCCTAAAGATTAGAAATAATATAAAACTATTTTAAATTATTATGCCTCTCCCCAAGCTTGGGGAGAATATTTATCACGTATTTATTATAATTATAACATTTATTCTCGAAATTGATTAAAAATATATTTTTCCTAGCCCCGAAGGGCTAGCTAAATTTATATTTTAATCAACTTTGTATTATCCTATAAGAGAAAAAGTTTATTCATTTTTTAGAAAAAGAGTTTTCCCATAAAGGAGAATGCATTCTCAGGAAAGCTAAAACGTTTTATTTTTCTTAGTTTACCCGGCCGGATTTTTTTTTTGATTATCCGGCTAGCATCTTATAATAGGAAAGTGTTTTTTTAATATTATTCATAATTCTTTAAACTTATGATAAATTTAATATACCTTTCCTGAACAGGGATAATATAATATTTAAATATATCATTAAAAAATTGAGGTACTTTTAAAGAAATCAAATCTTTTTACTGTTTGTACCCCCGGTGGTCCGAGTACTATTTTTTTTTTAAGATTAACATAAATTCTATTCGGACCTTCCCGGGGTCTTTTAAAGTCTAAAGAATGTTAATATAAGACCTATTATAGTTTAGCTCTTTAAGAGTAAGATGAATTCCCCGAGTAATTGGATATAACTTAATTAAAAATATAATATGAGCTAAATATTTTCAAAAGCTTAATGTAATTCATTTTTATTATTAAGTATGTTATGTCATAATTCTTATTAATTCTATAATAAGACTATCCCTCAAAAAGTTACTTTTCTCTTTTTGTCTCCCGCAAGTCTGCGGAAGGCCGAAGAATAAAGAGGGAAAAATTTATATGTCTCCCACAAAAGGGGAGAACGATAAATAATTTGTACTGAATCTGGCTTATAATAATCTAAGAAACTCCCCACTTTACAAACTGATTATTCTTTTTTCAGAAGTCTCTAATAGAGAAGAGGGGTCTTCATATAAATTTATCTAGACTTTACTATAATATCCTTAGGTTATTAAGGATGTGGATAATTTTCATTGTTTTTTGAATAATTTGTTTTTATCTATATATCTAGATAATATATGTTTACTGCACTCAAGATATTTTGCCGCTTCTGTATAATTATCAAAAGATTTATACAATGTAGTTTCATTTGAAAGGGTATTAAAAGAATATATAAACACTTTTTTTTATTATGTGCTAAAGTCCGGGCCCGCTCTGCGGGGCCAGTCCTCTAATTTTATGTTTCTTTGAGAAAAACTTACCGAGCATTCCTCTAGGAGAATTTTCACCCGTTTTACCAAACATAGGATGATTTTTATCTTTTTTAGTTTCACTCATTTTAGTTATCGATTCCTTTCTATGAACGTATCCTAGTAAAGAATCCGCTATTGAAAGTATATTGTATTTAGGACTAAGACTATCTATATAAAACTGCTCACGTTAAAGTATTGATTCACGTGCTTCTTTTTTAGATAAATTCGTAATATCAATATATTCAAGAATTGTTAAAAAAAAAATGCAGAATGAGTATGAAAAACTAAAGCTCTGGAAATAATATTATTATTTTGTTTTAATGCAGCAATTGAATAATAATATTTTAATCGTATAAATAAATTGATTGCAGAACCAATATAAATTTTACCAGACTCTAAATGGATCCATTTATAGATTTCGATTCGATTTTTATTTTCTTTTAAAATCATTAATTTGTTAATATTTGAATTATTATATATTTTACTAAGTTTTATTTTAGTTTCTTCACTATAATTTTACTATATATATTAAATGAATTAAATCCCTAAGAGCATCCGGTTCATTGGGGGTATGAATAGTTTTACTTATTTTTGTTCTATTGATTTCTTCTCCGGTCCCCGTAAGCTTATGTGGAGAGGGAATATTTATAACCTAACAAAGATCTTGTTGTTTTAAGTATATTATAATATATGAGTTTTATTTGATAAAAAATTTTTTTATTAAAAGGACCAATTAGGTTAGTGTATGACTCGAACATACGACCTTAAGTTTTGCAAACCAATACATTACCAATTATGCTAACTAACCTATTATAATTAGGAGATTTATATATATTAGACGAGCCATTTTTTTTTTTATTTCGAGGGCCTGGGCTTTAAAAAAATTATTAATAATATATATATATTTTAGATAAATAAAAACTAAATATATTATAACCGTATTTAAGAAAGTTCTCAAAAAGTTAATTGTTTGTTTTCGACCTAAAAAAAGAGGCTCGAAAACTGTTTGTTTCCCTACTGTTTATTTCCCCTATCTTTTCCCGGCCCCCTGCAAGCTAAGTTTATTTAATAAATTTTGCATTATATTTTTTAGGACAGGGGAGGTCTGAACGCCAAAGGCTGAATTAAAATATAAAATTACGGAGGAGATAGTTAAATAAATATATTTTTTTTTCAATAATTTTTATTGAAAGAAACTGCTCCGGGCTATTTCAGTCCCCCGGGGTATAAACTTTTTAATATAATAACTAAAGGACCCCTCGGGGGAAATCTGAACAAGAATGTTTATTTATTAAGTATAGAATTCCTCTCTTCAAGCTTGCGGGAGGCAGAAACATTATTAATTTAAATTAGATAATTAAAGTACTGTGTAAGGGGGGGGTGTTAATTAATGTATTTTTATTAACTGATGGATTTACAGTACATGAAGAAAGCCAAACTTTTACTGTTGCTGCTCCATTTTTTCCTTTGAAACTAAACTTGCTAGCATCGATTAAAGAAGTGGAAGAACTTAATCTTAGAGTACCAATCGATTTTCTAACTATTCTAGTTCGACTAGCTGCTTTTCGTTGAGATAATCGACCTGATATTTGGATTTTTAAACCCGATAAAAATTGAGGTCTATTAATTAAAGAAGAATATTTAATTAAATCTCTGAAATTAGTAGTATTTATATTGTTATTTCTAACTAACTTAGCTTTTTTAAATAAAGTCCGCATTAGTTTATTAAAATTACCTAATCGGATATTAATAGCTATATATTGTGCTAAAATATAAGAATTTAAATAAGGATAATGAATTCTTACAGGTCTTAATTCAACAGGTTTACCATAAAATCTTGATAATTTTAATATTAATTTAGAATATCCTTTGGCCTCAAGAGGTAATAAATTTTTATTATTAGCTGTAACATCTCCTTGTAAAGATGATTGAATTCTTTTTGATTGCCCATAAGGATTGAATCGTTTTGATACCGGTAAATTTAAAAAATAATAAAAACTAATAACAATTTTATTAGAATCTTTATTAAATTTAGGTTTTGAAATTAAAGCAAATTGAAAATAATGTTTAATAACATTTAAAGCTATTTTATCTACACCCCAATAATTATGCAATTCACTCTTAGAGTTAAAATAATACGAGGTTTCACCCCATTTATTATGTGTTTTTAATCTTAAACTTAAAGGATGTTTACTACCCATTTTTATATATATTTCTCTTTAATCCTAATTTTGTCCATATAAAGATGACTCTTAAAATTCAGTCGTATAAACTAAACTCAAGCAGCTAAAAACCCCGCATGTGAATGCGGAATCGAACCTTTTATATAAAAATTTCTTTATAAATTTTTCTTTTATATATAACATCTTATATATATTAATAATTTATATAAGCCGGATAAACTTCACAATCTAAAATGAAACTGATCCTAATAATAGATTATTAGTTAATTTTAAATAATTTTCGACTCTTAATATAATATATGATAAAATCCATTTTAAATAATTTTCGACTCTTAATATAATATATGATAGTTATATAATTAACATTAAAAAATTCAATAACTTCAAATCCCCAAAAGCTCGATACAATCCTACCTCCAGAAAAGTAATGCAAAGTTTATTAAAATAAACTTAGCTTTACTAGTCCTAAAAAAGGAAAAGCCACCAACAGTACTAATTTTTTTCTAGCTTCTATAAAAAGTGTAGAATCGTACAATTGATGTTTCTTATCAGTTCTACTAAACATAATTTTTTGTTCTTAATGAAAGAATAGTATATATTTATATAAAATATTTTACACTATACTTATTAAAATAAGTATAAAACTTTCTGTAAAAATGTTAACTGTTCGTACCCCAATGGTCCGGGTGCTCTAATTTTAATTTTATTAAAATTAAGTTAATTTTAATTTTTTTAATCTAAATAGATCTCCGAAGAGTTAACTCAAAGGAGTTAACTAAATTACAAAATATTTTGAATAAAGCCAGGACGGACGACGATTTCATTTCTTATAATATTTATTTGCCAGATGCCTGATTCGAACAAGCATATCGATGATTACAAATCATGTATTTTACCAATTGAAATTAATCTGACACAGTAGATAGAAGACTTGAACAATTATTAGGTTAATTGCTTTATCCTTCTTGATTTAAATAAAATTGGATACTTATTTTATTATTATTTATATAATTTTGAATTATGGTAAAAGGACCGCTGAAGGTATTAACGTACTACGTTAATCGTACGGAATAGTTCTCGTCTATTCCTTAAAAATATCTCTAAGTTAACTTTTATGTTCTCCCCCCAAGCTTATAGGGAAAGAAAAATAAATCATTTAATATAATGATAGGAAATAAATATATCATTATAAATTAAAATTAATTAATAATAAATTAAATATTATTAACACCCACTTCTTATATCATTATAAATTAAAATTAATTAATAATAAATTAAATATTATTAACACCCACTTCTTATTTTCCTTATAAGGTCCATAAAATAATTAATATAATAATAATATTAGGGCTCCATGGTCAAATGGTCAAGACATTACTCCTTCACAGTAAAGTTACCGGTTCGATTCCGGTTGGAGTCAAAATAATAACAATTCCTTCACAGTTGAATTACCGATTCAATTCTGATTGAAGTCATATAATATTCCACTTACTATATTATTTATTGAATAAATAATAGGTTAAGAATAATCTCAATCATTTTTTCATTGATTTATAATTAAAAAAATATATAATGCAAAGTTTATTTTAATAAACTTAGCTAACTTTATGGTTTAATAAAAGAATTACGAGGGTCAGCAAGGCCTAGGCTTTAAATAGTATTATTTTCGGAGGACAGGAAGCTGGTAAACATAAAATATTAATTATATATATGTTATAAAGTGTAATTAAATTCTTAAATTGATCTAATGTGACTATAATTTTATAATATATAACTATTACTATTCGGACTCCTCTCCGGGGGTCCTGTTTTTTTAAATAATAAATTTTATAATTTATTTTTTGTACGATAGTAAAATATAGTATTAAGTTATACTAATAATGTAAAATTATTTAAAAATAAATGGATTTTATCAATTTGTTTATTATAGTTATAAGTTTTAATGTTTATAATTAGAATCCCGGACGGGTACTAGTCAATCACCTAACTAATGGGTTGATAGATTCTTTAAAGGATCTACATGGGTGATTTAATCCCTGGGCGATTAATAGTCTTAATATTAATAAATACCCCAAGACTTATATAAAGTTTTTTCAAAGTTGACCTTTTATTTATAATCAATTAACATTTATTAAAAAGTATTAGAAATTGTTTTTATAAGATTATTAAAATTATATGAATAAAAATGTTCAAGTCTTTTTTAATAAAAATGTTCAAGTCTTTTATAATAAAAATGCCGAAGCCCAATTTATTAGTAATTGTTAAAAATTATGACCCCCGGGGAGGGGTCTGAACAGGAGTATAGTTTTTTAATTTTTAATTGAGAATGTAATTCAATTGGCTAGAATAGTAAGCTTTTATCTTATCTTATCAGAGTTCGAGTCTCTGCGTTCTCATTATATATGACTATATTTATAAAAATAAATCTTATGATAAAAAGATTTACCCCGGATATTAATAAAGAATTTATTAAAAACAATTAACGCCTCGGAAGCTTTTTCTATACAATAACTCTTCAGGTTTTGTTAAAGATCTAGCCAGGGAAGTAACGGAAAATTACCTTCCAAATCTAAAGGCTTGTCATAAAACATATGTTCTATGGGCAAGATGATTATTCTCACTTGTTTGGAAAATTTCCTTTTTTCTCCGCTTTATAAAAATATAAAGCTAAGTTTATTAAAATAAACTTTGCATTACCCTGAAGGGGGTAAAGCTTATGAAGGGGAGGGAGGGAAAGAAATAATCCCGCATACGAAGCGAGTTAATAAAATTAATATTAGATCAGGACCTTCTTCTAGGATAATTTTAAACTAAAAATACCAATTTGTTTTCTCAGACAGATATATTTTTTTTAAGAATGATCATGCCGGCAGGAAAATCTCTAAGACCTTATATAGTGAAATGATAACGTTTATCGATTATTATTTTTTTTCGCAAAACCTTTCCGTCTATTCCTTTTATAGGAGCGAATTAGTAAAAAGTTATTTTTTATATAATTATATAAAGGGATTTAGCGAAATCTTTTTCTTTTTAGCGAAGCCAATATACTGGAAGCAAAGGACAAAGGATAATTATCTAAGGCTAGGATTTATATATTTTGGTTATTGATATAATTATCAATTCACCAATACCCGTAAAGGGAGCTCTAAATAAAAAAAAAATGAATAATATATTATTAGATTTATTAACATTTACTTCTGTATTATCAGCTATATTGGTAATTACAGCTCGAAGTCCTGTTATCTCCGTATTATTCTTAATTGCTGTATTTATAAATATAGCTGGTTATTTAATTTTATTAGGTGTTAACTTTATAGCATTATCATACATAATGGTATATATAGGAGCTATAGCTATTTTATTCTTATTTGTAATTATGATGCTAAATGTGCGTTTAACTGAACTTCACGAAATAGGTAGTGATTATAGCAAAAATTTCCCTTTAGCTATAGTTGTAGCTGCTTCATTAAGTTATATTATATTATCAAATTCTTTAACTAAATCAATTGATCAAATTTATTTAATCACAGCACTTTTTGATAAATTAAATTTCTTAAATTCAGGTATAAATACTACTACAGATAATTATATCAATATTGGATATAATACTATCTATAATAACATCTTTGTGAATTACGAACAAATTCAAGCTATAGGTAATATAATGTATTCTTCATATGGATTATATTTAATCTTATGTTCTTTTGTATTATTATTAGCAATGCTTGGTCCTATCATTATTACATTAGATAAAAAAATGTAATACACCCCCCATCTTTTCAAATATGTCTAATTCATAATTATTAAAATAACAGTATCGATATGTCTAATTCATAATCACTTATAATTTTTTTTTTAAGTGAGAGTTAAATTCCTCTCTTAAATTAGATTAAAGATAACTGTAAATCTCGGCTAGCAAATTTTGATTAATCTCCTTTTGCCCGAGATAATGTATATGATGATAAGTAAGGTATTTAATTAGTATTCTGAAAATAATAACAACTACCTCCCTTTTCTCCTATAAGTTTACAAAGAAAGGAAAAGATGATTCTAATAAGATTCAGTTTCCAACATTTTTGTTTATGATAAAATAGTCTGTTACCAGCCAAAAGCTTTTTATTTTATACACTTTACAGAATAATGATTAGAGACTTAAACTATTAAACTAAATTGTTTAATAATATAATAAAATTGTATTTCTAATTATTATAATAATGCAAAATAGGGTTATAAATAAAAGAGGAATCAAACTTTCTAAATAATTTGGAATCAAACTTCCTAAATAATTTGGAATCAAACTTCCTAAATAATTTGGAGTATGCGAGAAATAAATTCAAAATCTTTAACATGTCAATACTGTTATCATATTATCCAATAATTAACCTATCCAATAATTAACCTATCCAATTACCAATTACTATAAAAATTTTTACATATCTATACTCCTCTGCAGGGCGACCTTTCGGGAGTCTGAGGGTCTGTAATAATAAATAATATTATGATTCAATTCAAATAAGAGGAATTTAAAGGAGGGGGTCTAATCATTAAGCTTCTTCGTTTGTCACTCAGATGCACCCTACTAGTCAACATTGTGCTATAACTGCATAGCTATACTATCTCTCAATTGCTCAAATAAGGGAAGTCACCCCCTACCACAGCTGCTCTTCTTTCATCTGGTGTACCATTTTTTATACAAGATATTTGAATATACTTACACACGTAATTTTTATAAAAAGCCGTTAAGAGGAATCAAACCTCTATCGAGTTATTAACAGTAACTAGCTTTATCATTAAGCTATAACAGC